CTTAAATGCTTTATATATTCAGTCAATTGGATCAGGTATAGGTATATATAGTGGATTATTCCAAGTCACAGTCATCTCTCAATTATTAGACGTATTTATTTTATTTATAGGAAGTTTAATATTAATATCTTGGCCTTCTCTAAATATATCAAATGTTAAAATAACTCGGGTACGATATGCCGGAGAATATTCATTAATTGTATTATTTAGTACATTTGGTGCATCATTATTAGTCTCTTCAGCCGATTTAATTTCAATGTATTTAAGTATAGAATTACAATCATTTGGAGTATATATCTTAACTACTTTATATAGAGATTCAGAATCAGCAACATCAGCAGGCTTAAAATATTTCTTATTAGGAAGTTTATCCTCATGTATAATCTTGTTAGGAAGTGGTTTAGTCTATACTTATACAGGATTAACAAACTTAGAAAGTATATATAATTTAATTACGGTAAGTGAAAATACAAGTATTTTACAAGGTTTAAGTTTAGGAATTGTATTTATAATAGTAGGTTATTTATTTAAAGTATCAGCCGCACCATTACATAATTGGGCACCAGATGTTTATAACGATAGTCCAACCATAGTAACAATATGGTTAACCATAATGCCTAAAATTTCTATCTTAATCTTCTTATTAGAAATACAAAGTCAAATAGGAAATAGTTTAATAACAATCTTTTCATTATCATTAAAAAATTTATTATTAATAAGTTCATTATTATCTTTATTAATAGGAACTATAGTAGGTTTAGCACAATCAAAAATAAAAAGATTATTAGCTTATAGTACTATTTCTCATATAGGTTTCATATTATTAGCTTTAGCCATTAACACTGAACAATCAATAGATTCATTCTTATTTTATATCATCCAATATTCTATTACAAATTTAAATACATTTTTAATATTAATAGCATTAGGTTATGTATTGAAAAATAATAGTCAATCTATTTTAGATTCATTCCAAGATATTAAATATATTACTGAACTTAAAGGTTTATTCTTTAATAATCCATTATTAAGTTTAAGTTTAACTATTTGTTTATTTAGTATGGCCGGAGTTCCTCCTTTATTAGGTTTCTTTTCAAAACAATTTGTATTATATTCAGCAATGCAAAGTGAATATTACTTTATAGGAATAATAGCTATAATAGTAAGTGTAATAAGTGCTTCTTATTACTTAAAAATTATTAAAGTATTACATTCTGAATCTAAAGAAATAGTAGAGATAGTAGAGATAGTAGAGGAAACAGAAACTCAATCTTCTTTAAGTTCACTTCATAGTTTCATGATTTCAACTTTAACTTTATTTATTTTATTATTTATTTTAAAACCTTCAATCTTATTAAATAGTACACAATTACTAGCATTGTCTTTATTTTATTATTAATATGAATAATATTTTAATGTTATTTATTTTTGTTCCTATATTATCTGGAATTTTATTATTATTAAATTTTTTATTAGCTCCTAAAAATGCTTATGAATCTAAAGTATCTGCTTATGAATGTGGATTCTCACCAATTTATGGTCAAACTAGAAATGTTTTCCATATTAATTTCTTCTTAGTTGCTTTATTATTCTTAGTATTTGATTTGGAAGTACTGTTACTTTATCCTTTAGCAGTTACATTGTACGAAGTGAGCGTTTTCGGTTTCTCTGTAGCAATACTATTCTTCATCGTATTAACTATCGGATTTATACTTGAAATAGGGTCAGGTTCAATTTCTATTAGTAATAAAGAAATTAAAAATTTAAATAACCCCCTTCCTTCAACACCTTCAACACTTTCCTTCGGCCCTTCGGCTCCTAATAAATAATTATTACCGATATATTTATCGGAGACCTATCCCTGCTTATGTAAGTGAATTAGATAAAGTAAATTTCATTAAAGCGAGAGAACGTAATTTAGCTATTTACACATTTATTGGAGGCCCGCTTACCATAGCTGTTTTACACCCGACCCCCAAAGGGGGGACTTAAAGATGTTGTAAGTATAGATTTTACCTTAGGTATTAATAATTACGTAAATACAACTAAATATACATCTAATATAGTAGAAAGTAGTTTCCCCTTCCTTCCTTTTCCTTCTCCTTCTCCTTCGGCAGGCAGGCAGGCACGGCTCGGCTCGGGGGGGGGGGGGGTATGCTTAAAAACAAAATCCCCCGGGGATTAAATTTCTTATTTTATTGTTTTCTTTAAGTGTTATAATGACAAAGTTATTAGGGTATAATAATATATTTGATTTTATATTTAATTTTTATTATATTAAATTATATTGTTATATAACTTGTCCATTAGCTATAATCTATCAAATTTTGAATATATATTTTTTACATAAATTTTACAATCAAAATATGCTGATTTCAGAAGTCTTACCTGATTTTATCATCAATTGGTTGAAAGATATTAAAGCAATGAGTGCAAGTAAAGAAACTGTTAATCTGTTTAAAAACACTTGTTATATAGAAATGATAATATATATTACCCTTATGATTATAATTACTTTATTGAAATAATATGGTTTTTATATATAACTCCTTCCCCCCCCCCCCCTCCTTTATTAAAAAAATTAAGTTACATTTAATAAAGGATTATTATAATAAAGGCTCGACCATTTAAAGCTATAAACATAGATGCTACATCTTATTAATTTCTCGGAAGAATGGTAAAATGTATTAGGGGTTTCTAGAAAAACAATAGAAACTCTAATGAATTATCCTAACAATTATAAATAATTAGATTAAAGATCTAGGACTAGATTAACAATAGTTAACCCCCTTCTCCTTCGGCAGGCAGGCAGGCGCGGGGAATATAAAGTTAAAAACTAAAGAGTATCATTTAACTCAAGAAGGTATAAATTAACTTAAAACACTTTCTAGCCAGATGAGCGCTAATAGAACTAAATTTTCAAATTTTTAATATTTATGTTATAAAATAACTATAAAAGTATCTATCCATTTAACATTTACTTAATAAAGCTTTAACTCTTTATTAAAGTATTTATATTACTCAATCATACTATAAATTATTATAGGTATCTACTTCATTTAATAGGGTTTACCCTTATTAAATCAAATTTTATAATAATAAAAATACCTAGTATTTTTATATATATAAAATTTATATCAAACTAAAAAATGATTCAATTTTAAAGACACAATATGTTATTAAATACAAACCATTTAATGGTAAATTCACCATTAGAACAATTTGAAGTAACTAATTTAATAGGTATAAATGCACCTATATTAGGATATTTAAATATTACATTAACTAATTTAGGATTATACTCTTTATTAGTTTTATTATTAATAGTTGGAATACATTATGCTGGTAATAATGAAGTTAAATTAGTACCAAGTAAATGGTCAATTGTTTTAGAAAGTTTATATGCTAGTATCCATTCAATGGTAAGAGAACAATTAGGAAAAGAAGTATACTTACCATTAATCTACTCAATCTTTTTTTTCATTTTAATAGCTAATTTAACAGGTAATATACCTTATTCATTTACAATAACTACTTCTATTATAGTAAGTATTGGATTCTCTTTCACTATTTTAATAGCAGTAACTATTTTAGGTTTAAGTATACATAAATTACACTTCTTCTCATATTTTGTTCCTTCCGGAACTCCTTTAGCATTAGTACCTTTATTAGTATTAATTGAATTAACTAGTTATTTAGCTAGAGCTTTCTCTTTAGGTATCAGATTATTTGCTAATATGGTTGCTGGTCATACTTTAATGAAAATTTTAGCTACATTCTTATATCAAATGTTTAATGCTAGTTTCATTGTAGCTATTTTAACTTTAATACCATTTACTTTATTCTTAGCTATTATGACTTTAGAATTAGCTGTATCTGTAATTCAAGCTTATGTATTTACAATCTTAACATGTTCATACATTAAAGATTCAATTAACTTACATTAATGGAATTTATTTTACCCCCATATTTATTTAGACGATAAATAATACTTGACCCCCCCCTTCTCCTTCTCCTTCGGCAGGCAGGCAGGGGGGATGGTATTATAAAATCACTCACAGAATCATTTGTGTTTATAGTAGAAGGTGTAGCTACCCCATTTATAGGATACTCTACTCTATTTGGTATAGGTAAAGGTGCTACAGATGATGGGAATGAACCAGGAATACTTTCAAAATCTGCAATAGATCCATCCCCCCTTCGGGGAATTCAACTCTATTTGGAAGATCTAAAACTGTTTCATCAGAAGTTGCAGTTACATAAGACGATACAGTATCGTCAGACATAGCAGAGGTGTAAGATGATGTACTAGTAGATCTAGAGAGACTTAAAGGAGTTCCATATCCTTCATAATCTAAACTAGTACCTACATCAGTAGATAATTCTGATACAGAATCTGATCCTAACTCAGGTTCTATTTCAGATTCTAAATCTGATAATAAAGAAGGAAATGTCCCTAAATCAGTTGAAGAGGTTGAATATGAATCAGAACCCCTTAAATTAACAGTAGATAGGTTAGATGAAGATGGAGAAGATAATAAACTAATAGTAGGACTTGAAACTCCAGATTCTGTAACAGATTGCAATTACAAGTATTCAGTTGTTGGAGTCGAAAGTAATGATTCATCAGCAGAAATAGTAGAAATAGAATCTGATTCAGAAACTTGGTAACTAAAATAATTTGTTTCACTAGAATTCATTGAAACACTAGTATTTGAAGAAACACTAGTAGTTAATGTATCACTAGGAAGTGGTGAATGAGTATTTGTTGGTGATCCAAAAGGAGTTGGTGCAGAGCTAGAAGTTAAAGAACTTACTTCAGTAGTAACTGGAGAACCTGTATCCCTAACACTAGTTGATAAACTATCAGTTATATTTTCTATAGTATCTACAGGAGAAACTGTAGCACTAGAATTAGGTTTAAAACTACTTAATGAAACAGTGTCACTTAAATCACTAGATTGACTTGAACTATTTAAATCTGAAACTTCACTTCCATCTACGGTATCATTGGTTTTATTTTCCGTATTATTTTCTTCTTCTTGTGTAGTAGGTTTTTTGTTATTATCGTTTTCTGAATCTAAGTGACCAGAATTATTAGAGTTTCTTACATTTTGAGCGGCAGTCATAATAACAGCGGTACAGATTACAATAATAGTAAGAATTAAATGTGTATCCGCTCCGTTAGGAGTAGTAGCAGGTAACACACTAAGATATAGTAAGTTATTATTTTTAAATATTTTATATAAAATTTTCATCCCCCCCCCTTTGGGGGGGGTATTTATAAGTAAAGTATAATTACATCCTTTGGGTACTAGTAATATGATAAGAAAATGAAGACTACTCCATTTTATGTTATAGTATTTTATAAAATGGCTTAGATTATTATTTATTAAACCTTTGTTTTTATAAAATATAATTATATTTATTATAGATTTTTATGTATCAATTTAAATATAATATTTTTATTTTCAATATTTAAGATTAAGTACACTTAAATATCACTTATTATTTATTTAATAAAGTATGTAGGAAGAGGGATCCTTTATTTAAGTAAACTATTTATAACAAATATTTGTAAACTTTAAGAAAATAAAAAATAAATTTTGCTAACAATAATTCCACTTAACCTTCTAATCTTTCTGTTAAATCCTAAATATGTTTAAATTATGTATTTTTAATTATAACAATATACGGTATAACAGGATTCAAACAATATTGTTATACTGCTGAGTTTACTATTAAGTGTTTATGCTTAACTATCATTAACTCTTGGTCTTGCGTATGAAAGCAAGATTAACGTAAAGAATAATATATAAGCGATAAATACCTGAGTTGCCCCCCCCCTGCCTGCCGGAGAAGGGGGGGGGGACCAATTCATGTTTTGACAGGAGATATTACCATCCTAGATAAAAACACGACATATTGGATTGCAGACTCTGAAATTAAAACTAAAAAAGATCTTAATATTCCATACTTACCCCCGAAGGGGACCATAGAATAAATGGGTCATTGAGAACAGTAGCTCCTAATGGTTCCTTCAATATGAAAATACATTGCGGAGAATATTATAACTCATTAGAAGATTACCCCCCTTCGGGGGGGACTATTAAAGATGGATATTTCTTTTCATCAGATTATATATTCGAAGAATTTGTAGATACCCTATATAACATGCGTAAAAGTTATCCTAAGGATAATCCTATGAATCATATCTGTAAACTTATTATGAATAGTTTATATGGGAGATTCAGGTTGCGACCAATTAATAATAAACAATCTTTTGTTTCGAGAGCCGATTTCATAGATTTAACTGAAAAATCTTCTATTGAAATTGAAAATATTCTGGACCTAGATGCCCCCCCAACCCCTGCCTGCCGGAGAAGGGGGGGGGGGATACTTCCTAACTTATACTGATACCCCGAAGGGGATTAAAGAGTCGGATCACAAAGTGTGTGTAGCTATTGCTTCAGCAGTAACTGCTTATGCACGTATATTAATGACCAATACCTTTAAGAAGGATCGATATGATTTTAAATTGTATTATTCCGATACAGATTCCGGTTTCATTGATAAAGATCTTCCCGAAGAATTAATAGGGGGAGAATTAGGACAATTCAAATTGGAATATGTCTTTAAGGAAGTTGTGATGTTAGGACCTAAAATTTATATGGGTATAACTACTGACAATAAAGTCGTTTGTAAAGTAAAAGGTTATAAAAATTCTGGGTCAATAGATTATCAAGATTTTAAATCATTACTAAACAAAAATGTACCGTCATTAGTATTACATCATGATAAATGGTTTAGAGATTTAGCAAATTCAAGAATCACAATTAAAGAACCCCCCTTCCCCTTCGGCACCCGAAGGGGGGGGGGGGGGGGGGACAGATTGATGGTAACAGAAAATAAAAGACAATTTGTTTATGATGAAAATGGAATAGGTATAGGTACTACACCTTATAAAATATAATTCCCTTCGGGGACACTCAATATAGATATATTGAATCCTAAGATCTCGTGGTTTTAGAAGGAGCTAGAAGCTGTAAAATGAATTGGCACTCTGTTTATGGTAAAGGGCTTGAGAATATTGTGTTAATTGTAAATGTAAATAGAAAATGTCTTAAAAAATGAAAAAAGTCACTTTTGTAAAAAACTCTCTTAAAAATAAAATAGACAAGAAATCGGGGGAGGAAATAAAAAGTTGTCGTGCTCTCTCTAGTTTTAGTAAAGAAATTTAATGATAAGTCACTTTAAACAAAGTTAATATGTTAAAATAGAAAAGTATTCTTATATAAAATATAGGGTATAAAAGTATCGATGACAATATAGTAATAACATCAAACAGTAATTCAAAGGGGTTATTAAGGAAAAACTAGCAAATTTATAAAAAAGGAGGGCATAAGTCCAAAAGCCACAATTTACCGAAAGGTGATCAGGTCCATTAGATTTATTTAATGCTGGTAAAGAATGTGGCGATCCTAAGGGAAACCTTAAATATCTCAACTTCCCGAAGTAAAACATTTCATTAGGGAAAGGAAAGGAAATCAACCGAGACTCCGAAAGTAATGGCGAGTGAAATCGGAACAGCCTTTAAAAAATAAGTTTTAACAAAAATACACGCCAGTAACCAAAGAAGGTCCAAAAGTCCTGTATGTTAAAATCATTTTTTAATCAAATAAGTACGACGAGAGTAAACTTGTTGGAATATAGGGGAACCATCCTCTAAGGCTAAGTATTTATAAATTTAGCGATAGTGAAAAGTACCGTGAGGGAAAGTTTGAAATAGTTATGTATTATTAGACATAAATGAAATAGTTGAATTAGTAACTCTATAAGCAGTCGAAATTTATAATAGTAAATGACGGCGTACCTTTTGCATAATGGGTCAGCAAGTTAATAGGAGTAGCAAGGTTAAAAGCCTTAGTGAAAGCGACCACACTAACTAGCGAAAAGTATTCTTAATTTCATAGAGATTAGGAATAGGATATCCTTCATAGTCAAAAGGCTAAGAAGTTAAATATTTTCTAGAATAATAGTGATGGATAAGTTACTTCTATTAGACCCGAAGCTAGGTGATCTTCCTAAGACCAGATTATAATGGATCGAACGGGTGAATGTAGCAAAATTCTCCGAAGAGTTTTAGGAAGCGGTGAAATGCCAATCTGACCTAGTGATAGCTGGTTTTCTACGAAACATATGTAAGTATGACATCTAAACAAAATTTATGGTGGTACAGCACTGAGTTCCCAACTATCTCTTTTTTTTTAATTAAAAAGATAAGTTTAGGTTGCGGGGACGTCGAAAATCTTACCAATGGAAGAGAATCTCGGAATGACATAAATTGATGTTAGATATTCAGACTGCTCATGCGAAGTTGGGTAGTCAAGACGGAAACAGCCGAGAACACGAAACAAGGTCCCAAATGATTTTTAAGTGAAATGAAGGAAGTAATATATTGAATGCAGCTGTAAAGTGAGCCTGGTAGTCGCTATCTTTTAATAAACGTAATGTAACAACGTAGCAGCCTTTATCAATAGAATATTACGCCAAAAATTTAACGGGTCTTAAAAAATCAACCGATATCGTGTTTATTTTGAATATATCAAATTATAATATTCAATATATAGGTAGTAGAACATTCAGTATACTGATGATAAAACAGTGTTTCATTGTTTTTAGGTCACTGAAGAGATAATGCTGACATGAGTAACGTAAAAAGAAGTTATAATACTTCTCGCCGAATACGAAAGGGTTGTAAGGAAAGGTTAAACCACCTTATGTTAATGCGGCCTCTAAGGTTCAAAACCAAAGTTTTGTCTGATGAGTATGAATTAGAAAGTCCTTTTTCTTTATTTTATTTTATTTTTAGTAATTATTATAAAGAATGGACCAGGAAAATAATATATTATTTTACTACCGTACCCTAAACCGACACAGGTTCGTAAGTAGAGAATACTAAGGCGTAGAGCTAAAAGTTGTTAAGGAACTCGGCAAGTTCTCCTCAAAAGTTTGACGACAAGAGGAACCCTCTTTGATAGGGTGGCACAAAATCGGAGGCCCCGACTGTTTACTAAAAACACAATTCAGAGCAATGATGAAAAATCATAGTATTCTGGATGAAATTTGCCCAATGCCATTAACATAAGAGAGGTTATGGGTGACTGTAACTGATTGAAAGTCTGGTTAATAGCGGTCTTAACTATGAGGATCCAAAGGTAGCAAAATAAATTGGCCATTAAATGTGGTCTGGTATCAATAGTGTAACGATGGTCTCACTGTCTCTACAACTTGCTCAGTGAAATTGAATTACCCGTGCAGATGCGGGTTGCCTCCAGGTGGACGGGAAGACCCTATGCAGCTTTACTGTAGTTAGCTATCATATTGATCTACAACAACCTTAGTTAATAGGAATTAGGGATGTCGATAGACGAAAGATGGAATACCTTCTGACTTTGGTTGGGTTAATATTTACCTTTTCATCATTATTATTATAATTATAGGTAATATAATATTTTATATCTTTTTATTTTATATTATATTATTTTATATAAAGTATTATAGTTTTTATAATACGATATATATTATTGTCTCTCCGATAATAATTATTATTATCAATAATAATGGAAAACATGTAAGGGATAGGTGGCTAATTGGCAGTTTGACTGGGGCGGTCGTCTTTGATAAAGTAGCAAAGTACATCCAAAGATATTTATTATTTTAATAATCTTTTTTATAAAGATACTTACTAAAAATCATAGTCCCCTTCGGGGTGTATAAACTATGAAAAATATAATTTATTATATTTTTATTAACATAAGGTATAGCTAGAAAATTGAATGGAAATCAATCAACCAGTGAGAAAGGTTGTAATCGGTGTAATGGCGGAAAGCATGCCTAACTGAAAGACTTAGAAGTCGAACAGATACGTAAGTAGGGCATAGTGACCCTTCGCTATATTATGGAATAGACGGGGATCAATCGATAAAAGTTACGCTAGGGATAACAGGCTGATAGCTGGTGAGAGTACACATTGTCCCGGCTGATTGGCACCTTGAATAAAAATAAAAAAAATTTAATTAATATCTAAAAAAAATTCTTATCAGTATCCCATTTTTTTGTTTACACTTCGGTGTAAGGGATAGTTACTAATACTAAATAGTAGCCTTTATACACAATAATATATATAATCAATAATGAATAAACCAATATTTGAATTTTTAGTTGGTAATCTTCTAGGAGATGCCTCTATTAAAAGGACTGTAACAGGTAAAGCTTATATAACATTTGAGCAGTCTTTAAAGAAATCTGAATATTTAAATTACTTGCATGAGTTAGTCAAAAGTAACGGTATACCTCTAAACAAAGAATATCCAACTGTTTATTCTAGACAGGATGATAGATTTGGGGTAACAAATAAGTCATTATACTTTAGAACTGAAGCTTTAGAAGAACTAAAACCTTTAGCGGATATGTTCTTGGATGAATCTGGTAAAAAAATAGTACCTAAAAATATATCTGAGGTTTTAACAGAAAGAGGTTTAGCTCATTGGATCATGGACGATGGTCAAAGAGTCAAAAGAGGAGGTGTAACCTTATGTACCGATAGTTTTAATTCAGAAGAAGTAAGTACACTTAGAAATGCTTTAAACACAAATTTCAATTTAGTAACCACTATTCATAATAAAAAATCTAGTAGTGGGTCAATGTATGAAAGAATTTATGTTAATAAAGATTCTTTAGAATTAATTAAACCAACATTAAGTTCACATTTACATGATTCAATGCTATATAAAATAAATTTGGATAGAGATTTTAAACAAGATACCGAAGGTTTTATAAGTGATTCAGATATAATTACCGATATAGATATTTTCGATATTTAAATTTTACAATAAAATTGCAAAATTACATCGGGGACTATAAATAGAAATATTTATAGAGAAATTGGCTATATGCTGGAACACCCTTAGAGCTTTAAGTACTCGGCAAAGAGTAAAAATCTTAAAGATTGGGCAATCAGCAGGGAAGTTACTTATTTAGGTAATAGCTACTGTAAAATAAATAACCCCTCAACGACTACACGCCAATATCCAGTGCTAACATATAGGTACTATTATGCTGGATAAAGATATAGTCTAATCTTAATTGAAAGATTAAGCCCATTCTCCTATGAGGTGGGGGTATATAAATATATACTAATATTGCGATGTCGACTCAACCTATCCTCCGGGGGTAGAAGCTTGGAAGGGTTCGGCTGTTCGCCGATTAAAAGGTTACGCGAGTTGGGTTTAATACGACGTGAGTCAGTATGGTCCCTATCTTCTGGAGGGATAAATAGTAAAAAGGGGCAGACCTTCTAGTACGAAAGGATCAATAGGCTGTGTTTCTCTAGTGTACCAATTGTTTATCTCCCCAGGGGAGAGTAAAGCATAGTTGGGTAGCCACAAACATGATAGATAAGCGCTGAATGAATATAAAGCAGGAAGCTATCCCCTAGATACTATATAATTGATTATCTTTTGAGTTAATCTTTGGATTCATTCTTTGGATTGATTAGAATTTTAATTAATTTTAATAAGAAATAGAACATTTCTAAATAGGATGCAAATGAAAGTACTGTAAAGTATTTAGTTTAGCATTACTAATTTATTAGTGGACTGGATGTTAATAATTGTTCAATTATTGAAAATTAAAATTTTGTGATTTATAATAAATAAAAAATAAAACAATTCATTATTAATTGATTTTTAAACGTTTTAAAAGAAAGAAACGTAAAGAAAGAGTAAAAATCTTTATTATGAAATCTAAGAAATACTCTGGTGAGTAACACTTTTGTTGTTAACGTTGAGGTTCGACTCCTCTCTATTCCGATTTACTTGTTTATTCCTCATTTATAAATAAAATAAAGCTGGACACATCAAAAGATTAAATCAAATCTAATGATCAATATATAAAATAAAGAATCAAACAAGGAGCAATGATCTTTTTAAGTATCTTAATTTTAATAGTGGCAATTGCCCTTCCATCCATTAATCAAAATATAAGAAGTATCTTATATGTAAGAATATCTTCTATAATATTTATTTATGCCGGAGCATTATCCTTAAATGCTTTATATATTCAGTCAATTGGATCAGGTATAGGTATATATAGTGGATTATTCCAAGTCACAGTCATCTCTCAATTATTAGACGTATCTATTAACATCTATAACTGTTTTACATATTTAATAAATAATCATGCTTATGACGATTCATTTTTATTTTTATTTATAAATCCTATTAAACCCGGGGTAGACCTTAAAGGTAATAACAAAAGATGTACTATAACTAGTATTATTGGCAGAGTTTCATCTTTAATTAGTTTTATAAAACAATATATACTAAATTTTATATTAGTCATTTTATTTATTGTTTTATTCTTCTTTTCATTTTATGATCTTAGTTATTACCAATTACCTGGTACAATTTTATCTTATATATTCTCATTTCTTATTTTTCACTTTATTTACTATAGATTTAAATTTTCTAATAATATATATATTGGTTTATTACAAAAATTTATTGCATTTAACTTTTGTTTTATTGCAGCAATCTTTATAGCTAGCATCTTTGATTTATATATCTATCAAGTTGTATTTAACGATGGGAACATCCATACAGTAAAAGAATCCATAACTTTATGGATTTCATCTCCTAGCGAAAATTATGAATTCAAAATACCTAAAAAACCTATAGATATTGTTGTACAAGCCGCAGCTGACGCTGCATCAAATATTGTTAGTAGTTTAGGTGCCGCAGGAGCTGGAGGAGCCGTAGGTGCCGCATGTGTTAAACACCTACCTTTACCTCCTGTACAGAGAGCTGCCAGTGGAATTATAGTCGCTGGATGTACAAGTGCAGCAGTCACAGCTGGTATACAAGGGGGATCAGCTATAGGAAAAGCTCTAAATAATAGCCCAGCCATTAAAAATCACCCATATGGAGATCCAGATGTTACTAGAGTACCTTCTCCTGAACCTGGTATGATAAACAGTCCATTGGAAAATGGTAATGAGTCAAACCCTTTAGTTGATTTATTATTAAGTTTGGTCTCATTAAATTTATTAGAATTACTTGTCTTATTATTATTAGTTTTATTTCTAATAAATAGAATTTACGGGGAAAGAATAATTCTCTTTTTAGGTGCACACCTACCTAATAGATTTTTATTCTTAAGTAGATTCTTCCAGGTGGCCGGTAAATTTAATGCTACCTATTATAATTTCTTAATAGTCTTTTTATTTTTATTATTATTGGTTATGCTATTAGTTAGCTTCTTTTTTAATTCAGTGTTATACACGCAGATAGACGACTTCGTTCAAGTATATAATAAATTTAAAGGGAGAAGTAATTAATTTATATATATGAATATTAGCTTTATTCTCTTCTATTTGTTTATATTCCCCCTACAATATTTTCAAGGATTTAGCCAATTATAATTTTTATTAAGTCATTTATTAATTGGCCTATCTTTTTATTCGAAGACTAATTAATATAGAAAGGCGAATCAAAATATAAATTTTATTATTATTATTATTATTATTATTATTATTATTAGTTAAATTGATATAAATTTTAGAGTTTTATTTAAATATTAAATATTAAACATTAAATTTTAAATATAAACAATCAAGATTTTATAATTAAATGCTTTTTTTCGCTGTTTTCTGGCTCTATAATCAAATATTGATAATTAAGACTACTTCATTTTAATAAACTATTATAAAATAATGTTTTTTATTATATCCTAAGTTAAATTGAAATAAAAGAGTATATATCTTATTATTATTATTATAATTATTATTATTAAAAATTAACGGTAGATGACAAATTGGCTCGTCGCTCCTTTTGGGTAGGAGATGTATAGCGTGTTCGAATCGCGCCTACCGTATATTTCTGTTTCTATATAAATAGGTGTCATGGCAGAGTGGTAATTGCGGAGTACTGTTAATACTTTTTTTCAGAGGTTCAATTCCTCTTGACGCCTTTAATAAATAATTTATTAATACCGAATATTATTAAAATTTAAAAGTTACTTTTTTTTTTGTTTTTTTAATTAAAAGAGAGTGCTAATAAACGAACATGTTGAAATTGGTAAACAATCTCCTCTTAAGCAGGAGTGGAAGTAATTCCTTAAGAGTTCGAGTCTCTTTGTTCGTATTGTTTCAAAGATAGTGTTCCCTTAATAAGCGATATAGTGTAATGGTAGCACAACAGCCTCATGACCTGTTAGATTAGGTTCGATTCCAGTATTCGCTATACCCTTAGGTCTTTTAGTATAAAGGTCGTACAGCTCCCCTTCAAGAAGCTAGTACCAGTTCGATTCTGGTAAAGATCAAATCATCTAAAATATAATTTATTCTTATGATAACAAATCAAAGAGAGTACATATTATAAATATTAATATATATTAATATAATTTAATACGTACTTATTTATAAATCTAAAATCAATTATTTAATTTATTTAATTTAATAACCAAGATTTTGGGTCCAAGCGCTAACAAGTAATAATACTTAATGGCATTAAGAGCTAATCCGAATAGAGGGTAGTTAACGTAAAAATACTAGGTATATTTTTACAAGTTCATTTATTATGAATTCTTGGCTATCTTCTACCAATGCTAAAGAGATAGGTACTCTTTATTTAATTTTTTCAGTGTTTGCTGGTATGATTGGAACAGCATTTTCTGTTTTAATTAGATTAGAATTATCAGCACCTGGAGTGCAAATTTTACAAGGAGACCATCAATTATTTAATGTGATCATTACTGCACATGCATTTATAATGATCTTCTTTATGGTTATGCCTGCTTTAGTAGGAGGTTTTGGTAACTACTTATTACCAGTTCAAGTGGGAGCACCTGATATGGCCTTCCCGAGATTAAATAATATCTCATTCTGGTTATTACCTCCTTCATTAATCTTATTATTATTAAGTTCTTTAGTAGAAAATGGAGCTGGTACAGGTTGGACAGTATGTGATAAGCTGTCCGAGGTCACTAGTATGTTTTTGTTGATACTAGATGATCTATTAAACACTACTCGATGCGGGAAACTCCTCTACTCGGAGATGAATACTTATTTAATATATTTAAATAATGTAATAAAGTCATCAACTTGGGGACAATCCGCCTGGGTTTACAATAGTAATAAATATACTGGAAACCCATCAGAGACTACACGTAGTGCTTTTCCAAGTGGAATTACTTATAAAAATAGCAAACAAAATTTTGAATGGCTTGTTGGAGTAACAGACGGAGATGGAACTTTTCACTTTAGTAGAACTCAAAAAGGAGTTTGGTCTTTTACATTTAAGATTGGTCAAAGTACATATAATCTTCGACTGCTTTATTTTATAAAGTCTATGCTTGGTGTCGGTTCTGTTTCAGTACCTTTATCTAAAGATAATTGTGCTGAATACCGAGTACGAGACATTAAACATATTCACCAATATATTCTACCTATTTTTGATAAGTTTCCACTACTTACTAGCAAACATTTTAATTATATTATATTTAAACAAGCTATCCTTATTATGAATGATAGCACTCTTACTAAAGATCAAAAAGATCTTCTTATTACGGATCTTAAATCTCAATCTATACCTAATGATTACGTATCTCCAGCTTGGCAAACTATTAATAATGAGGTTACTACTTTAGAATCTGCTATGAAAGTTATGTCTAAATCCTGGTTAATTGGATTTACTGAAGCTGAAGGAAGTTTTTATATTGTTAAAAAGCAAACAAATCGATTAGTTCATGCATTTGAAATAGTACAAAAACTAGATATTATTGTACTAGAAGCTATTGCAAAAATACTAGGATTAACTGTCACTAACAAAAAAACTACAGTAGTAACAACTAAAGCTGAACGTGTTAAATTTTTAGTAACTTACTATCATAAAACAATGAAAGGTATGAAATCATTAGAATATCGAATTTGGGCTCGATCTTTTAGTAAAGATCACAAAAATTTTGAATCATTGTCTAAAGTTCAAAATCTTATGAGAAATATCCGGTCTATTCGACTGGATAAAAATTTTAAAATCACATAAAATGTTATTTTTAATTAATTAAATAAATATATAAAATTTGGTAAGGAAAAGAAGGTATAGTCCAATCCAATATGAGAATATTGGTGAATATCTCTATGTAGAGTTATTCTTATTTGTTATCCACCTTTATCTGGTATCCAGTCACACTCAGGTGCATCTGTTGATTTAGCTATCTTCAGTTTACACTTAGCTGGGGTATCTTCTTTATTAGGAGCTATTAATTTCATTACTACTGTACTTAATATGAGAACTAATGGTATGAGCTTACATAAATTACCATTATTTGTATGGGCAATATTTGTAACTGCAATCTTATTATTATTATCATTACCAGTTTTAGCCGGTGCAATAACAATGTTATTAACAGATAGAAACTTTAACACTAGTTTTTATGACCCAGCCGGAGGTGGTGATCCAATCTTATATCAACATCTATTCTTACCAACAAAAATATTATACACTTTTCCTGTTGTAGCTACAGCTTCTATTTCACCCTTCCGTTTCGATAAATTTAATAAACTTTATCCGAAAAGATTTCCTAATGCAGAATTACCTAGCCAATCTTTTTTAGAATGGTTTGTGGGATTTACAGAAGGAGATGGCAGCTTTATCGTAAATAGTCGTGGTACTGCAATTTTTGTAATTACACAAGGTAATGCAGATTTACAAGTTCTTGAATATATTAAAAACACTTTAGGGTTTGGTCGTGTCATTAAACAAGGAGTTAAAACAAGTAGGTTAATCATAGAAGATAAAGCTAATATACAATTATTAATCGCTATTTTTAATGGTAACTTAGTTTTTCCTACTAAACAAAATAGTTTTGCTCTATTTCTTAATGCGTTCAACACTAAATCACAAGATTTACTGATAAAACTTAATCCTTTATTAGTTATTCCCACATTTTTTGACTCTTGGTTATCAGGATTTACTGATGCTGAAGGTTGTTTTACTTGCTCATTGCTTGGTAATTCAACAGCTTATAGATTTCGATTCCTTTTAGCCCAGTTAGGTAATACTAATTTATCTGTGTTAACACACATTACAACAATCATTGGGGGTGTTGTACGTCCTCACTCACAACCGGAAGTAAATGAACTGGTTGTGAACGGAGTTTCTAATATGTATCAAGTATTCAAGTATTTTGACCGTCATTTACTAAAAAGTAAAAAAGCTAATTCTTACAGAATTTGGGGAGAAATACATGTGGCTCTTCTTAATAAAGAACACCTTTCAACTGAATCACGAGCAGTGTTGAAAGCTAAAGCAGCAACAGTTAACAGAACACAATAGTGTATATTTATAACAGGAATAAAGGGTATGGTTCAATGTAATTTCATTATGAGAGAAGTTGTGAAATTCTAATTGGCAGATGTTTAAAAAAGAAAAGACCTGTTAGAATAAATATATATAATATATACCATTACTCTAGTCCATACATTGTTAAGCTGCACAATTGTTAGAAAAAAGTAGCTTTTAAGTATGCTTACCCCGACAGGCGTAAGGATGTCCCCCCCCAAAGGGGGTTCATTGGCGATACAAGTGAAAACGGTCAACGTATACTCCTACCAAGACCGTCGGTAGTCTAAACTATCGCTACAGACTGGGTCACTTGTGGGTGTCTGAAATGATGCTTAATGTACAGTCGGCTCCCTCCCCTCCGGGGGCACAAGGCTACTGTGCTCTTTATGAGATTTATTCAGTAGTACATGGACCCTTAAGAGAGTTAATATAATTAATAATTAAGGGTTTTAGGGAATGGGTTCTTTGGTCATCCAGAAGTGTATATTCTAATTATTCCTGGATTTGGAATTGTAAGTCACGTAGTATCAACATTTTCAGGTAAACCAATCTTTGGTCAAACAATTCTTATGAATGGCCCTTATATTAACATTTTTTCCCGATGTTATTATATTGCAACATACTATATGCAGGAAGGAGAGGCTATTCTGTTTAGTACTAAAGGTAAACGACTTTTATTTTATTTATTATACTTAGTCTTTTTAGTAATAATCTATTCAGTACTCTCTAATCCGCAGGTAACCAACGCACAGTTGATCTTATATTTAACGAACATTATAAATGAAGATCCAAGCATGTTAGTAGGAACCTCAGAGACTGTACGTATGTTTTCTATTTGTCTATGTTTAAAAAATGAACATAATAAAGGGAATGACGATACTGATTTAAAAGTTCGTCAATGAATTGCTGGTGTCATTGATGGAGATGGAAATTTTCATATCTCTAAAAAGGGTTATGTTGAACTTTCCGTAGTAATGGAACCTCGTGATATTGCCTGTCTTTATAAATTAAAACAACGATATGGTGGTTCTGTTAAAGCTACTTCACATGCCAAAGCTATACGTTTCCGATTACATCATATGGCTGGAATTCAACAAGTCATTAAAGATGTAAATGGTCTAATTTTAAATCCTGTACGTTTACTTCAATTTAAAAAGGTTTGTCATATCTACAAAATAGATATAATGCCTTCACTCGAACTTAAATATTTAAGTGGATATCTTTCAGGTTTATTTGATACAGATGGAAGCGTATATTACAATAAACAATCAATGCAAGTTTTTATCACTGTAACACAAAAAGGTAGAGAATTACTCGATATATTAGTACCTGTTTATGGGGGAATGGTACGGTCTTCTAATAAGAACGCTACTGCTTTCAAATGGACAGTATCTAAAAAAAATGAAGTAATTAGTTTAATTGATAATTATTTTCACTGGAACAATTGTGTTTCTGCCAAAAATAAAAAATTTGGTATGGTAAAACAGTTTTATTATCTATCCTCAATTGGTGCCCTTAAAGCTCCGGAGGATTCAGTTCTTGGTCGTAGTTTTATCAGTTTTGTAAAACGGTGGGAAGCAACCAACAATTTAGACAGTTAGAAAAAGAGACAGTCCAATATTATTAGCCTTTAAATTTAAAGGACTTATATTGTATTTAGGAATGGTTTATGCTATGTTCTCTATTGGAATATTAGGATTTTTAGTATGGAGTTTCTTTTCCTTTAAAACGGGTGGCTCTCTCTTACCGTGAGGTAAGAGTAATAAATCTCGCTATATGCTGGAACAGTTTAACGCTACTTGGTACCTTTAACGGTAAAAATCTAAGTAGTTATACTCAATCAGCAGGAAATCGTTACTATATATTAAATACGAGCTCCTCAGAGACTATACGCGAGATATCTTGTCAAAATTTTGATACTTTTCATAAACTTTATAGAAAACTAGGTTTTACTAGTAATATTTCAGACAATTGGTTATCATGGTTTGTAGGGTTTGCAGAAGGGGATGGTGCTATTCTTAATTATAAGGGACGTCCACGTTTTGTGCTTACACAAAAAGAAGAATCTATTCTTAATCATGTTAAAAATACTCTAGATTTTGGTACAGTACGTAAAATCGATACTGGAGGAACTGCATATTATCGGTATATTGTAGAAGACTTTAAAGGAGTACTACTTCTAGCACTTATATTTAATGGTAATCTATGTCTGACACATCGAGTGACACAACTAGGTAAATGGTTAACAGAAATTAATCTAAAACTATTATCACCAACTTCAAAAATCTATGGAATATGTTCTCCTATCACTCTCATCACATTTCTATTTAAACCAAGTCTAAGAAATGCTTGACTATCTGGATTTACTGATGCTGAAGGTTGTTTTAACATATCCATTATTAAACGTGATAATACTGTTAGTGGTTACCGTGTTACTCTTCGATTTTTACTAGATCAAAAAAACTCTTTTTTTCTTCTTACACTTATTCGTGATCTATTTGCTTATGGTAAAGTTATAGAACGAAGTAAAGATATGTATCGATTTTATTGTGATTCATTTGTAGGATTATCTTCTGTTAATTCATATTTTTTGTCATTTCCACTTAAAAGTAAAAAAGCAGTATCGTATGGTAACTGGCTTAAAGTGTATCAAATGGTAATAAATAAAGAACATCTTACTCCACAAGGATTAAAAAAGGTAGTTGCTTTAAAAAAAACAATTAACATTAATAATTCCCTAACTAATAAAATAGGTTCTGCTAAAGCCTAAACATCACTAATAAATGACAAGATAAAGATATAGTCCAACCCTATTCGTAAGAATAGTTCTAATAAAATGTTTTAGAACATTATAAAACTATTAGAAACTTTGCACCACATGTTCGCTGTTGGTCTAGATGAATTTTGTAATTTAATTCTTTACTCACAACTTATTGGACTCAAAATAGAAAATAATAAACCCTTTATTTCAAATGAAGTGAAGGAAATTTTATTTGGTTCTCTCTTAGGAGATGGTAAATTAGAATTGCCTCCTAGAGGGTTAAATGCTAGATTTGGTTTTACACAAAGCTTAGATAAAAAGGATTATTTTTTAAGTGTGTTAAATTCTTTAGCAGAAATATGCACTGGAAAGTATAGAGAAATGTTTTATTTAGATCAAAGAACTGGTAAAACTTATAAAAATTTAAACTTTTGAAGTAAATCTTTACCTGTGTTAAATGAGTTTTATTTAACTTTTTATGCCGGTAAAGTCAAAATAGTTCCTTTAGACTTATCTTTATTAACTCCTCTTAGCCTGGCTCATTGGGTAATGCAAGACGGATCGAGAGGAACTTCTAAAGGTTTATATCTTTGTACAGATAGTTTTACTCATGCTGATGTTCAAAGACTTATAAAGTATTTAAGTAATAAATATGAGATTAAATGCTCTATACATAAATCTGGAGGACACTATAGAATTTATATTCTAGCTAAATCTGTAGACACAGTTAAAAATCTTATTTTGCCTTTTATGCATAAAACTATGACCTATAAGTTGGGAGTATAGCTAAATTCCCTACGTCGTCCATATTCGAAAGAGTATGGAGTATAATTTCCCTATATGCAAGAAACTATTTAAAAATTAGTGTACGATTACTCCTATTCTATCCATAGAAAAAGGAAAAATAATAGAGAGTACGTGAAAATCACTAAATCTTATACAACTTGCAGGTAACCAACGCACAGTTGATCTTATATTTAACGAACATTATAAATGAAGATCCAAGCATGTTAGTAGGAACCTCAGAGACTACACGGGAAAATCCCTAGCCAATTTATAAAAATTGAAGGGATAAGACATAGTCCAAGTTAAGATTTCATTAATTATAATACATATTTTGGAGCCCCGAGCCGCGCCGTGCCGAAGGAAGGAAGGTGCCGTGCCGAAGGAAGGAAGGGGATTAAGGCCTATGTATAAATTAAATTAAAATAGAAAATCTTAATAGGTAGACACTAGAGCGTACTTTACTGCTGCCACTATGGTTATTGCTGTTCCTACTGGAATTAAAATCTTCAGTTGGCTAGCAACATTATATGGTGGAAGTTTAAGATTAACTACACCTTTATTATTCACATTAGGATTCTTAGCTTTATTCACAATAGGTGGAGTAACAGGAGTTGTATTAGCTAATGCTTCAATGGATATAGCATTACACGATACTTTTCTCAATCAACTACTTATATCTACTATCACTGTAACTCAACTTCGTAAGCCTAATACACTGTCACGAGATCAACTTGATGCCTTTACTGTTGGTTTAATTGACGGTGATGGTAGTCTTCAAGTTAATCACTGGCGTCACAAAATTCTACAATTTCGCCTTGTAGTCAAACTGGCGGATAAAGTGTTTAATTATGAAATGCTTTGCCTAATAGCTTCTACTTATGGAGGCAATGTGGGACGTGTAGCTAAAGGTAATTATGTCATTTGGAGTGTCAACGACCAAGCTACATTTCGAAACACTATTCTACCACTTTTTCATAAATACCCACCACTAACAAGTCGTATGCATCTTCAACTAGAATTCTTTAGAAAGTTCCTAGGTAATCCCGATCTTTCTCTTTATTTTAAAGTTCGTAATGCCAAATACGATAACCTAAGTAATATTCTACCACTTTTTAATAGCATTCCTGACTATTTTACTAATTGGTTAGCAGGATTTATTGAGTCGGAAGGTTCATTTATCAACCGAGCAGTAGGTACTTCTTCATTTAGTATTGCTCAGAATCATGACTATTACCTTATTCAAGCTATTCGTGACTATTATAATATGTCTCATCTAGCTATTTCTAAGCCCCGCGCCGTGCCGTGCCGAAGGAAGGAAGGAAGGGGGGGGAAAGTTAGTGGATATTCACTATATGAAGTATCCATTGCTAGTGTAAGTGGTCTAACTAAGGTACTAGATCATTGTCTGCCACTTCTTCAAGGGTATAAATATTACCAAGTAGTAGTATTTATGAATAAGAGTAAAGCATTTCACAATCGAAGTCAAGAGTATATCAATCAATAAGTATGTGTCGTGTTGTCAAACCACTATGAGAGAAATGAGTATATCTCTCGGTATCTTATTAAAGATGCTAACGGTGAAGTCTTATTTCATTCTATTTTATGCTGTAGAATATATTCCGCGATACGGGGAATGAGATAATACCGTGGGAACTCTCTATATTTAGAGAGACTCCGTAGAGGCCACACGTGGTTGCAAAAGGGTGTAAGATCCGTCTTCCCTTTTGTAAGATATGGTCCGATCCTATCTGTAAAGGTAGATACTCTGTCTCACTAAATTACGGGACATTAAATCTTTTTTGACATACTACGTAGTAGCTCACTTCCATTATGTATTATCAATGGGAGCTGTATTTGCTCTATTTGCGGGATTCTATTTCTGGACACCAAAAATTATAGGTTTAACATATAATGAATTATTAGGAAAAATCCACTTCTGGACATTATTTGTAGGGGTTAATTTAACATTCTTCCCTCAACACTTCTTAGGTTTAGCTGGTATGTTTGAAATAACATCTTGTACAAATGAAAATATCTTCTTATCTACTATTTCAATTTTCCCTTTGGGTCCTTTTGTAAAACCAATCTTTTTAAATGAACCTGTTAGAGTTTATTACCCAAAATTAAATAGAAATCTTATTGCTACTGATAATAAAAAAAGAGTTGTCATTTACCAGTGGACCAATTTAATTAATGGTAATATTTATATAGGTAGTGCTTCTACAGGCTCTACTAGATTGTTAAATTACTTTATGCCTAGTGTACTATTAAGAAATTTACCGATTTATAACAGCCTAAGAAAATATGGACATAATAATTTTTGTTTAGCTATATTAGAAGATTTAGGATTATTGGGAGAAGTATCAAAAAAGTTTATATTAGAAAGAGAACAATATTATCTAGATATTTTATTTACAAAATATTTAGATAGAAAATTAAATCTTTCTCCTACAGCAGGTACAACCTTAGGTTTTAAACATACTTCTATTTTTAAATTAAATAGAAAAGGTATCTTAAATCCTATGTTTGGTAAAACTTATTCCTCTGAATTCCTTTCAATGCAAACAAGAGATAGAAAAGGTACAAACAATCCTATGTTTGGTACTGTAAAATCTCCTGCTACTATAGCTAAATTACAAAAACTAGTTTATGTTTATGAAGCTGAAACTCTAAAAATAATTGGCGTATATTCTACAGTTGAATGTTCTAAACATTTTAAAATGGGGAAAGATACTTTAAGTAAATATTTAAATAGTAAACTTCCTTTCAAAGGAAAAATATTTTCAAGCGTACAATTAGATTAATTTTTAATGCCTCTACGGTATATTTTAAAATACCGTTAGTAAATTGGGTGAATTGCAAGGATATCCTAAATATGTGGAGTGTATTAAGAACACTATTCTAGGACAATTTGCAGCGAAGTTTATTTCAATACCTCCATAATTTAAATCGAGTTTAACATTTGGAGTAGAAATAAAAACGTTCAACGACTAGCAAGTGAGTAGTATTAACAATAATCTTGCACTCTATATTAGAGACAATAATATAGTTAGCGCCCAATCATCCCCTACCCTAAATTATTTTAGGTACTTTAGGTTTTATGGGATGAATGACATAGTCTGAACCTTTACTTATTTAAGCACTATAAATAAGTAGAAATTGCATAGAACTTAACTCAATTATATTAATAATTAATTTTTTTATTATCTATGTAATTTTCCGTAAGGAAAGGAGTCTTAATTGCGTCTTATAAAGATGTGAATTAAGGATTAACACAATTGATGCCAAGAAGAATTCCAGATTATCCAGATGCTTTTGCTGGATGGAATGCTGTATCTAGTTTAGGTTCATTAATTTCAGTAGTGGCTACTGTATTATTTGGTTATATTATTTACGATATCTTTGCTAATGGTAAAGCAGTTAATAATAACCCTTGGTTAGTTCCTTCATACTTTACTTCTACAAATGAATTTAATAATGAAGCACAAACAGCTAATACATTAGAATGGGCAGTACAAAGTCCTATTCCATTTCATGCATTTAATATGTTACCTGTACAATCTTAATATAAAATATATAAAAAATAAAAATTTTATAATTTTAAATAGCATACAATTACTTAGTATGTGATCGATAAATACAATAACTACTCATAAAAACCATTTAATTGTATATTCAAATAGAATAAACAAACTTTACGGTTATGGTCCCCTTCCTTCGGGGCACGGGGCCAGGTATTACTAAATGGTCTTTCTGTTTTCACTTATAGTATATATGGTTGTATTATCTGTTGAGGTAATCTCCCCCTTCCCCTTCCTAAATAATAAATATTTACTATCCCTATAATTACATTTTGTATTTAAATATAAAGAGATAAAGGTAGCTCTTTATATTAATATATTAATTACCATAAATTAATATTTTATTACCTTTCTTAAAAATAAAAAATTTTAATACAATGTATAATAACTCATCTCAATCTGATAATAAAGATTTTGCAATCATTGGTAGTTTTACAAGAAGTCTTGATACTCCACATAAAGAAAATAATAGAATTCATTTAATAAGTTCAATATGTTTAGTACAACAAAAAGATATGGGTTTTATATTAAAATACTTAACTGATTATAAAACAATTCACTTAGAAAAAGTATCTTATGTTTTTGTATTAACTCCTAATACTACTGCCCCCGAGCCGAAGGAAGGGGGGGAACCACTAATTATTGATAAAGGAAGTTCAGTCATAATTAAGTGTAGTATAGGTACACTCTTAAAAAATTTATTCTTTACTGAAGAAAGTACTTCAATTTTTAAAAATTTGTTCGGCTCATTAAACTTAGAATATAAAGATTTTGAAACTATAAGTCAAAATAGTATATTTATTTTTTTAAACCAAACGTGGAGTAATGTAGTATTAAATTTTAAGTTAAATAAAGTCGATTTAAGTGGTGGTAGTATATCAAAACGACATATCCTACATACTGTGGATATTCAATTAGTATTACACTTATTAAACATATTTGATAGATCTGAATTAATGTCTAATATTGTTTATAATAGCCATAAAAACCCTATTTTATCTTCTTCTATACCTTTAGATTATTATAATAAATTTTTAGATAGAAGAATCGATATTTTAAATATGAAAGTTAAAGATGTTAATAATAATTTCTTATTAGATAAAGATGATTTCATCTATACTGACAAATTATTTTACAAATACAATAGTGTTGAAGCAATTGTACGAAGTAATTTAAGTCTAAGTATAGAAATGTTAATAGCGGATATTACTAATGGTATTAAAAGTGAATTAGAAAAACTTAACAATACTAATAACAAATATTCTAATGATTTAAGCTTATTGTCTTATGAAAAATCAAAGTTTGAAGATATTGATACTCAGACTACTAAATATATGAAAAATAAAGAAAAAAAAGATTTAAAAAAGAAAGAGCTGAAATGAAATCACAAGGTATTTCAAGTAAGTTATCTCAATTAGAAATTGAAATCTCTAGATTAAATTCTAAAAAGGAAATGATCGAAGAACAAATTTTTAATAAAGAAAGTGAATTAAACCAATTTACAGCAAATAATAAAGAATATACTATCTCAGAATTAATTAACTTACAAAGTAAATATTTAAATATAGATAATAATAATAATTTTAAATATAAAAAAACTAGAAAATTAAATTATAATAGAAATGGTATAGTAGATTTAAACAATTTAATGTAGTCTAATAGAAGTAGAATAAGCATGTTTAATAAATTATATTATATATTATTATATATTATTATATTACGTATAAAATATAAAATATTTCATTTTTATGGGATGATACTAATCCCCCTCCCCCCCTATATTTTATGAAATAGTATATATAAATTATTTTTTACATTTTAATTTATTTTTATAAATAAAGTATATTAGTTAAATAAGGATAACTTTATCGGTATAATTTATCCTTCTAACTATAACTGTAAATAAGATGTTATTCAGTTTAATCATTATATCTTCTTAAAAATTAAAATATTAAATTAATACAATGAAAAATTTATTAGAATTTATAAATCTTTTTAAAATTCAAGTAGATGAATCTACTCCGTTTATAGTCTTGTTTGCTGCTTATTATTTAATATTGTCAGTTGGGGTTTTATTAAATGTATTGAACATTAGTATGTATATGTTATCCATTTATATAGTAAGTCACGAAAGATTTTTAAGTAAAATCCCTGTTAAATATGTTTATATACATAAATTAATAGCATTTTATAAAAATATAAGAATAAACGTTTTATGCGGATATAAATGAAAAACGATCATTTTTAGCTCTTAAATTTCAGTTAATTAAATCATTTTAAGATATTATTCATGATTTTACATTTAATAAAAATTAAATCTCGAGATTTTAAATAAATTTTATTAGTTTATTTTATTTAATCATTAAACGACGAGGAATTTTCATTTTCCAATCCTTGATGAAAAAATCCGAGGAGGAGGGGGGTTATGATGTATAAAATTAATCATTGCCCCAAACATCAAACACTGAGTCAAGTTCAGACACATCTGTATCACTTGAGTTATCGCTTGATAAAGCTGGAGTATCGCTAATTGACACTGAATCATAATCACTAACATTATTATTAACATCAAAATTGTTAATTAAATCAGTTAATAATTTCTCACCTTTCTGTTGATAAATTTCATCCCATACATGAACACTTGAATCATTACTTAATGAATGATTGTATTCAGCTCTAATACTGTCATATTCTTGAGTATAATTAACTGATGTAGTTACAGCTTGACTATCAAAGTTTGATTCTATATCAGAACCTTCATATTCACCAACACTAAACAATTCTCTTCTAGGTCTATTAATAACGATAGAGTCATCAGGTCTTCTAAATAAATAATTAACTACACTACTCATTTTACCTCGAGCGATTACTGAAACCTCTTCCAACTCTAAAGGTTGTTCCACAGGTGTAGAAGGGAAATCACTTGCTTGTAATTCACGATCGTCTCTAGAAGTATGTGTTTTTTGTTTTTTTACAAAAGGTAAATTAGATATAAAATCATGGTATAAATTGTAAAATTTCTGTTTGAAACCACTACCAAATGGTTCAGGTTGTTGGATATTAGCATCTAAACCTGTAGAACTAGGACCAGGTCTACCAAAATCATCATCTTTTTTAATTGGATTAAATGGTGATGAGTTTCTAAATTTAGATGATATACTTTCTCCAAAGAAATACCACATAATACCTATAATAATAATTACACTTAAATAAGTTTTCCAATCAGTGAAAATGGAATAATTTGATGAATCAGATACAGGATTATAAAACCATGACTCAACATATGTATTATAAAGTTTTCTCAGACTTGAGAATTTACTTTCAATAGCTGGTTCAACAGATTTAATTTCATTAGATATGTTTTTAAGAGCAGGTGTCTTATCAACTACATTAGATACTTCATCTGAAATTTCATGTAATGTATCAGAAACATTTTTTGGAAAGTGAGGGTGGTTAGGCCAATATTTATTCAATGCCTCCATAAAATTAGTTTTAATTAAATGAATGTAAGAAGCAATAGCAGCTGGTATAGAATAAATGCTTTTGAAATTATATAAATTAATGAAAATAAGAAATCCTAATAAAAAATTTATAAATCTAAATCCTCCAAAGGCTACGTCCAATTAATCTCATAATAAACATTGTTTTTCGATCTGAGAAGAATATTTTCAGAAATCTTTTAATAAATGGACCAAATATATTTTTAAATGATATACTGGTTATAATAGTTGTAAATTTTTTAATCATCGTTTTAAATTTTATAAATTAATTGTTTTAAACCCTTAAGGGGGAGCCTTTAATACACGTTATATCTTCTACTCCTTATTATAATAATGATTGATTAAGAATACTTGAGCCGCGAATCCTCTCTCCTCCGACCACTCAGCGTTACTTAATCAGTTTTTAAATAGACAAATCTGGAATTAAACCGAGTCTAACAGTTGATGAGGCTGTTGTGCTAATCATTACACTAAATGTCTTAAAGGGGTTAACAATGGATAAAGGGGGGTTATCTAACAATAGATAAATTTCTTTTAATCCGATTAATATATGAAGATAACTTCAATAATAATGGATCGTTAGATTCATTGTTAATAAAAAGATCTTTGTAATTAACGCCGATCATTCTTTGATGTGGGTTAAAAACTATAGTTGTGTTAACAGATTTAACAGATATATTTAATTCACTTATTGATTTAAAGAATCTACCGTCAGATTTCTTAACTATTTTAGCACCGTTAAATAAAGACTCTATCTCAGAGAATGATAGTGAATTTCTTTGTATTCCAGCCCAGACACTTTTTTCAATTCGGTGTCCTTCCTTATCGTAAAACCAATAACCATACTGTTTAATTCCTAATACATAAATTTCTTCTATCATACATCCATTCAATTCATCATTGAACATACCTAATTCAGATCCTAATAAATGTTCAGGTAAAGGTTGTGTAGTAATGATAGAATCAGTATCAGTGTAAATAATGTAATGGTTTTGCTTAAATTGATTCATGAATATTCTAGCATAAGATGTAATAGCCGAAGCAATAGCAACATTAGCTTTAACTGGAGAATCAATAGATGTTAACTGAGTGAAAGTAGCATTCAATTGTTTCATAATTTGTTTATTAACATTTCCTTCTATAAGTAACATAGATCTTTGATCATTAATTTTACTAATAGATTTCACTATGCAACATGTTAAGTAAACAGGAAGTTCATAATTATTAATAGTAATAGTTCTTAAAGTTTCCTGTTTACGTCCAAATATACCATATAAACTGTTTAATAATAGTTTAGCAATCCATCTTTCAGAACCAATTGAATTACACTTAATAGTGTACATTTCTTTAACATAATCGTTAAAGATATATCCAGAAGTAAATCGTTTGGCAGTCTTAATAGATATGATTTTATATCCAAGTTTAATTACATCTTTAATTTCTTCACTAAAATATACTCCTGAAAATCTACCTCTAGGGAAGATAGTTCTATGTTTATATTTAAAGGGAAGAACTGGATTAATAACTGAATCAGGACATTCAATAACTAAATCTATAAATCCGAAAAAGGAATCAAGATTAAACTTATCTAAAGCTGGATTATAAATAGTTTCAATTAATTTTAAAGGCATTAAATTACACATAGCTTTAGGATATAAAGATCTAACATCATAATAATAAGCTTTTTTAGCATAAGCTTTGTACATGTCTACAGCACCACCGAAGTAAGATCTTCTAATATAAGTATCTGTTCCTACCAGATAACACAGGTATATCTAGATATTGAAAACATAATCTAAATATTTTCATGGCCAGCGATGGTAGAGATACAATAGATGTGATGTCAACTTTATACTTATTGATATAGAATTGCTGTCCCTCTTTCAAAGCATTAAATAAAGCTAAACTATCTTGTTTAGCATATTCAATAATCTTAGATAGTTCATTTTTATTAGATAGAATACTTCTATCATTCCAATCAGGGTTGTAATCAACCAGTTTACCGGGTATATTGAATACTTTACATAAATTGTTTAATGATACAGGAAAAATTCTTAACGAATCAATGAATATGAAAGTTCTACCATTATTAACTACTTTTATAGTAATAAATCTATTTGATTCGTCAATAGTAGATTCTATAGATGATAAATCAAAAGCTTTTGATATATGTTTCTGTATAAATACACCATCAAAACGTCCTAAGTTATGTACAAAAATGATATTTAATTTATCATCCAGTTTAGAGAAAAGATAGGAAAAGTAGTTAAACCATAATTTAGTAACACCTTTTTCACTTAAATCAAATGTGATAAAGCTTTTAACTTGTGAAGTTACTTTACAAGTAATTAAGAATGGAGTTTGTAATCCATTAACATTTACTGTTTCAATATCCATTGTAGTAAATGGTTTAGGTGATACACATGGTTTTTTAAGTTTAGATATAACATTATATCTATCCATGTTAACCGCTGATGTTGAATAAGATCTTTTCATTAAATTGACATTTTTTCTTGGACGACCTCTTGATTTTTTAGGTTTTGTAGGTTCCCATTTGGGACACACTAATTGAGCCAATCTAATCATTTCAGATGTAAATGAATTTTCCAGATCGATTCTTCCTTTATTGTTAATTACAATTTTAGCGTTTTTATAATGGTCAGCTTTCCAGATTTTTACTATAAAAAGTTTTGCGGCATCGAAATCATAACCGGATAAATAGTTGTGTTTCATAGTATCAGTAATGTAAGATATAAATTGTTTAAAAGTAGTTTTATTATTAACAGCTACATTTTTGTGAAGAGAATATGTGTGTTCAACTTCAGTTTCAGTTATTGGATCAATAGCATTCACTTCTACCATTGTAAGTATAATTTTCATTTCTGCAAAGTTTAAATAATCTTTATTATTCAAAAGCATATGATAAATTATTTCTAAACAATCGTATATTGGAAGTAATCTACTATTATTGAAAAAGAATTCTAGGTATCTATTTTCAGGATCTGATTTAGTTTTAATTAAATCAATACCGTGATGTATAAATGGTGGAATATATGGCACTATTGCTCTAGATTCTTTGGGTTGTGTATACAGAACTAAACTAGTAGATTCTGACCCATAAGCTAAATAAGATATAACACTTAATAATATAAGCATTGGATAATTTATAAAAATAAAATTCATTATGATTGATTAAAATTTAATAGATATTACTTCTATGTAAAATATGTTAGATTTGAAAATACATTGTTTAATTGGATTAAGAGGTAGCAGAAGCTTGGGCGGATTAACCCATAAGATAAATCAGACTTGAACTGATAACTATATCCTGGCAAGATAGTGTTATACGATTTAACTATTATCTTTAGAGGGGTATCCACTCTACTACCTTCCAAGTTATATCATTTCCTATTTATACACGTTACTATTTATTGTTATGATGGCTATATTGTCTTCTTAACATTAATGAATGATAAGATATCATCGATAGTTTTATATTTAAAATTTAAACTTATAAAAGTAAAAAAATGAATGTGAATTTCACTGTTTAATTTAAAAATGAATGTGAATTTTACTGTTTAATTTAAAAATGAATGTGAATTGTTGTGAATTAATGAGACAAAAAAGTATCAATATCTCATTATTTTGTTTGCTAGATAAGCAAGAGATAGTTCTTAATAATTAATAAGAGCCCATTTTATATTTTTTCCATTATGTTATCTCAAAATGATATTAATGTTATTGCTGTCGGTGTAACATTAGGATTTTTAGGAGTAAGTGCTATATGCTTTGCAATTTATTGTGCTTATTATCATTCTACCGATACAGATATAGAATTAGTAAATATTAGACAGTTTAATTCTTATACCGATTCTGAATTTGGAATATTTCAATATTTAGATAATTTAGATGTTTTAAATCAACTAATCTTATTTAATATATCTTCTTCAGTTACAATTTTGCTAATATTATTTAGATTCTTAACTTTATACCAGATAAGATTAAGAAAATTTAAAATATTTGGTGTAGATGTAAAATCTGTATATTATTTAATTTACTTATCATATTTAGGATTATTTATTTTAATCGCAAATATCTTAATTAATATTTACATAGTGTATATTAACTATTTGTAAATGAATATTCCCCCAACCCCCACCTTAATAAAAATAAACTAATAAAATTTATTTAAAATCTCGAGATTTAATTTTTATTAAATGTAAAATCATGAATAATATCTTAAAATGATTTAATTAACTGAAATTTAAGAGCTAAAAATGATCGTTTTTCATTTATATCCGCATAAAACGTTTATTCTTATATTTTTATAAAATGCTATTAATTTATGTATATAAACATATTTAACAGGGATTTTACTTAAAAATCTTTATTTATACAAATTATAACTGTAAATAAGATGTTATTCAGTTTAATCATTATATCTTCTTAAAATTTAAAATAATAAAAAAATGAAAATCTTATTTATATCTTACATACCAGATTTTAGTAATCTGTTTGTTTTATCATGTTCTTTGGGTTCTATTTTAGATTTAAATCTATTAATAATAATATTAACTTCTATCATCCCCCTTTGGGGGGGGGTAGTTTAAGTACTATTAAATATAGTAAACTTGTTCAAATTATCAAAACTGGAGGTAAAGTAGTATTAGTTGGTATTGGAGCTGAGGCTGGTTCTGATATCTACAAGGCGGGTAAAGAAAAAATTAAAGAAAAAATAGAAGAAGCGAAAAAATCTTCTAATAATAGCTCTAATAGTGGCTCTAATAATAGTTCTAATACTAATGGAAAACAATAAATGTTTAGAAAGAATTAATCCCCCTGCCTGCCTGCCGAAGGAGAAGGAAGGTGCCGTGCCGACCGAAGGAAGGGGGTCTTTCTGCTTCCACTTATAGTATATATGGTTGTATTATCTGTTGAGGTAACCTCCCTCCTACCCTAATAATAATAATCATTCTCTACTATTCCCCCTTTATACTAAATATCTAATATCTCTAATATCTATACTAAGTAATAATATTATTATTACTTATTCTATATACCGATAGAATAGATACAAAGGTAAAACGCATGACTGTTTACCGTTGGTCGAGTATTTATATAAACCTTTTACTGTTTACTAACACTTAATTAGTATTTTTAGATTTATATTATGGTATCGATTTTTTAACGATATTTTACAACCCCCATAAAATAGATTCCTATTATCTATTTTAAAACTCTTCCTTATTTAAAATCAATATATTCAGTTTAAGTAACTTAAAACTTAATAATATTCTATTATTATATTATATTATATTATATTATATTATATTATATTATATTATATTATATTATATTAATTTATATTATTTATATTGTGTTAGGATTGCCGTGCCCCGAAGGGGGGGAAACTTTAATATTAAAATTTTAATAGTAAGCCCCCTTAATTTTAAATAAAAGTTTTTTTCATATAAAATTATTTATTTAAAATAAAAATGTTTATTTTATAAGAGGGTAGACCATTTTAAATCTCTTATCTATTTTTATAATTTCTAATTTCTTATGCAAAAAATATTTGACTTATTAAATTATTTTGGTTTACCAATTAATATGAGTGACAATACACATCCTTTAGCTTTAATAGCCTTAGGTTTTTTAATATTTAATATAATTGCTTTATTTAGTTTAATAAATATTTCAGTTTATTTAATATCACTATACTTAATAAATACCAATAAGTATATAGATGAAATAAGTAATAAATACCCTTATATTCATAAAATAATTAAGTTCTATAATAATTCTAGAATAAGTTTTATATTATTCCCCTTCGGGGGTATCTTTATTTGGGAGTATAGGTTATATGATATACTTATGTATTAAAATTATAGTTAAGTTAACTTAATTATTAAAAAAACTATTAATTTAGTCTTTTTAGTGTAAGAACTCCCCCCCCCCGATCCCCAAAGGGGGAAGGCGACTAAAAATAAAATAGATCAAAGCTTAAAAATAAATTATTATAAATTAAATTATAAATATCCGAATACTTATAAATATCTAAACCATTTACTGTAGGCTCCCCCTTCTATTAAAAATAAATATTTACCTAGTTTAAATGGTACATCTAAGTTATTTTAAACCTTTTATCTTACTTTTTTTAGAAAAAATATAAATATTAAATCAAAATAAAAGTATATAGATGACTCTATGTATAAACTCTTCCTTATCTAAAATCAATATATTCAGTTTAAATCACTTATAAGTTTTCACAAAAAGAAAATATAACTCAAATTCATTCAAAAAAATGAATTAAATTAAATAAATAAATTATGCTTATATCATTATTACTTGTACCTTTAATCGGGTCTCTGTTATTACTATTCATTCCTGAAAATAAACCGGAAAATGAAGAAAGAATGAAAGTAATAGCTTTATCAACATCTTTAATCAATCTATTCATATCTGTATTACTATGGATTCAATTTGATTCAAATATCAGTGGTTATCAATTTATATTAGAATTTAATGACTTAAGTTTTTGCCATTTTAATATAGGAATAGATGGAATCTCATTATATTATGTATTATTAACAACATTTATAACACCTATAGCACTACTATCAAATTATAAAAACATATACAAAAATGTTAAATACTTTTTAATATCATTTTTAATTTTAGAAACTTTACAAATAGCATTATTTGTAGTATTAGATTTATTTTTATTCTATATCTTTTTTGAAAGTGTATTACCCGTCTTATTTATCATTATTATAGTATATGGTTCAGGTGTAAATAGAATAAGAAGTGCTTTATTATTCTTTTTATATACTTTAGCCGGATCTTTATTTATGTTATTAGCTATATTACAAATCTATAGTTATGTAGGTTCTACAGATTTCCAATTTATCTCATTAAATGAAATAAGTTTAGAAAGTCAAAAAATTTTATGGCTAGCATTTTTCTTAGCTTTTGCTGTTAAAACTCCATTATGGCCTTTAACTGGTTGGTTATATAGAGCACATGCTGATAGTCCTTTAGCTGGATCAATCTTATTAGCTGGAACTATATTAAAATTTGCTACTTATGGTTATATTAGAGTTTTAATTAATTTATTACCTGATGCTTCTCATTATTTTGGTCCTTTAGTTCAAACTATTGCTGTAGTTACTTTAATTTATTCATCTTTAGCTACTATAATACAACAAGATACTAAATCTTTAATTGCTTATTCAAGTATTGCTCACATGAGTGTGGTAATTTTAGGTTTATTTTCTAATAGTATACAAGGTATTGAAGGTGCTATATTATTATCTTTAGCACATGGTTTTGTATCTCCAGCATTATTCATATGTGTAGGTGGAATCATTTATGAAAGAACAGGAACAAGAATTATTCACTATATGAGAGGTTTAGTGACATATATGCCAGTATTCACTATTTTATTCTTTATATTTACTTTAGCTAATACTGGGATTCCTTTATCTTTAAATTTCTTAGGGGAACAATTATCTTTAATTGGTATTTGGAATCATAGTCCTATTATAGCAGCTATCGGTGCCACAGGTATTGTTTTATCTGCTTGTTATTCTATTTATCTATATAATAGATTATCTTATGGATTATATTCTCCTCATTTAAAACCAGTTCAAGATATTACTAGATTAGAATTTAATTTATTAATAGCTTTATTAATACCTACTATCATTTTAGGTATATTCCCTAATGTTATTTTAGATTCTCTTCATTTATCTGTAAGTTCTTTATTATATAATATATAATATTTTTTTGTATTAAATTATCTTATTCGTATTACCTCAATTTAATTTTAATTCCGTCGTATTTCTTATCCTATTTTACATTCCGGAGATGTAAATATCTTAACATTTATATTTTTTAAGTTCTTTATAAATATTTTAATACTCCCCCTATTTTTAATATATATATAATTGTATAGAATATAACTAGATTTAAATAATTTAATTATACCGGAATATTTAAAGGTATGTAATAGTATGTATTAAACTTATTTAAGTATTATCACTATTATTTTGTTTTTATCTAATCCTCCCCTTCGGGTCCCTGCCTGCCGGAGAAGGGGATTGCTTTGTTTGCATTAGTACTTTATTATTTGCTTGTTAAATGTTGTCTAAATATTGATATATTTATTATATTTATTATATATATTTAGAATAGCAATTAAAACATTTTAATAAAATTATCTATAAAAAATATTTACATACTTAAATTCATTAATGATTATCAAAATATGAGAGTAGCATTTATTATCTCTGAATTTATCCCCCTTCCTTTTCCTTCTCCTTCTCCTTCGGCAGGCAGGCACGGCACCTTCCTTCCTTCGGCACGGCGCGGGGGGTATACCGGTTTAATTTATATTAGGCCTGTTATCAAATAGTATATATTTATTCGTATTATTTTTATAATATCATAATGTTACTATACACTTATTTTTTTACTTTAATGATAAAATATTTATACGTAATATTAGAAATTAAAATATTAAAGATACCCCCATTAAAATGTTTATACGTAATGTAATATAATTTATTTTATAAAGATATAAATAGATGATCTTTAGTTTATTTATTCGTATTCTTAATAAATTTAATAATATGCTAGATAACAAACCATTTTTATTTAATTGCTAGTATTGCTAGGAGTAAAGATAAATATTTATAGAACACTTCCCTTTACACACTGAAAATTTAAGATTGTCAAATCTTGAAATAACTTTTAAAATACCAATATAAAATATATATTTATAATTACTGATAATAATAAGTTTTTAGTTGTAGATAAATTACAAAGTACAGGTATAATTACAATAGGTAGATACCCTTTTTTGGCTAAGGTATAGATAATAAATTTATATATTTTGGTATACATCAAATAGCAATGGATACTGCGCTTAAATAAACTATATTTCTCCGAAGGAGAGTATTTTACAGGCATAATTTCAAGTAAATAACATTCAAATTAGTGGTTTAACGGTAAATAAAAAATACCGTACGTATCAAGTGTTCAGTATAATTTAAGAACGAAGGCAATACTATACAAGATATTTACAAAACCTGTAAAATAAATAATTATCTTCATGAAGAGAAGATAAAATATAAAATATTTACAAGATGTTATTTTTACTTTTAGAATGAAAATGAATAGGTATAAAAATCAAATATCTATACTTGAAAATTAAAATTTATAATTAGAAAAACAATCATTTTATTTACAGGTATTAGTTAATAATTAGTTAATAATTAGTTAATACAATCTTAAATGAAAGAAAAAATCTTTATATACCTTAAAATAAACAATTAATTGAATCATGTACTTCAAATATATCTCAAATAGATACCCGAGCGCCGAAGGACAAGGGGGACAATTTAACCGGACTTTACTACTATTAAGAGATATTTATGTTAAAATTTACCATAATCAATGTGTATATGATCATCAACTTTAAATCATTGATTTAATGGCTCAAAGAGAATAATAACTAACAAATATAATATTAATACTATTATTTCAATAAATAAATTAAGCCGATATGTTTATATGGAATAACTCATTTACAGTATTTTAATTAACTCCCCCGAGCGCCGAAGGACAAGGGGGACTACATAAACAACTCTAAATTTTAAACTAATCTTATACAATCCCTCTTTCTTTTTCTTTTACACGACTCCTTCTCCTTAGGCCTACCTTTTAAAGGCTTATATAACGTATGTAAATATAAGGTATTAAAAATATTTTTACTTTATATTACAAATTCTCATTTAAATAACAGTAAGCCTTTAAAAATAAAGATATTAAAATACAATAGATTAATAAATTCAAATAATTCAAATAATAAAAATAAGGTCTGATAAAATATAATTGTAAAAGAGTCTTTATTGTAATTAAAGGGGATATCTGATAATTGGTAATCAATTGTAGTTGCATTACAAGTATGATAGTTCGAGTCTATCTATCTCCATATAAACTCAAATAACCTAATGATAGTTAGCTTCAGTTGCTTAATGGTAAAAGCGTTAATTTGAAGCATTAAAGAAGTGAGTTCAATTCTCTCCTGAGGCACTATGTCTTATTTTTATAAATAACCCCCCCCCCCCCCCATCCCCAAAGGGGGGGGGAGTAAGTTAGCCAAAATAGTTTAAATGGTTAAAACGGATTCCTTGTAAGAATCTAATACTGGTTCAATTCCTGTTTTTGGCTTATGAGTTGTAGTTTAATTTGGGAAAACACCATTTTTTGGTGGTGGCTGATATCAGTTCGAATCTGGTCAACTCAGTATGTATCCGCCCGGATAATTAATATATAAAAATCTCTAAAAGAGAATAATATCATTATTATTATAAATTTATTTTAGGAAACAGAACTCGATTGGTTGAGTGTCTCCCTTTTAAGGAGAATGGTCTTGGTTCGATCCCAAGTGTTTTCATACTTATTCCCTAGCAAAATACAAAGGGAATTTAGGGCAGGTGATCCGATTGGTAATGGTGGTTTTCTGTAAAAAAATTGGTTTATACCGTAAAAGGTTCGATTCCTTTACTGCTCAATTCATTTTGTAACAAAGACTGTAGCATAATAGGTTAATGCAATTCGCTCATAATGGATCTTATAAGGGTTCAATTCCCTTCGGTCTTATTTTATTTTAATTTTTATTTTACGTATTCTTATTTTTATAATTATATTATATTATATTAATTTATATTATATTATATTAATTTATATTATATTAATTTATATTATATTATACTATCTACCAAAATATTTTTATTAGGGCATTTGGTCGAGTCTGGTTTATGGCGCTTATCTTGAAAATAAGTACTTCTAAAAAAAGTCGTGAGTTCAAATCTCACAGTGCCCGATTAAATTTAAGTAATAGATAACTATTATTCAAACTTTTTATATTAGTGTCTATTTCAATAAATGAGTAAAAGAGGTAATATTAGTTTAATTGGCAAAATAACGTCTTGTGGCGACGCTGTTCAGAGTTCAAGTCTCTGATTTTACCCTAATCTATTTAATATAGAATCATCTATTTTATATTTAAAAGAGAGTTAAGATAGTTAAAACTGGGATTAACATATTTAATTTAGTAAGGTTATAAGTATACATAAATATAATATATACCTGAAGGTATGGTATAAAAAAAGAAGTTTTCTTTTTCAAAGTACAGTAAATATACATATAAATTAATTTTTTCTAACACTTTAGTTTGTTTTATTTTTTTTTTTAATGTGCAATATGATGACCTATATTTTACTTATGAATTTTTATAGTAAATTCAGTCCTTTACAAAACTATTCTTACAACTATCTAACTCCCTATTCCTAATATCAATTATATTTTGCTGATATAGTTTAATTGGTTAAAACCTACCACTCATGACGGTAAGATAAAAGTTCAATTCTTTTTCTCAGCTTAACCCGCACCGTGCCTGCCTGCCTGCCTGCCGAAGGAGAAGGTGCCGCGCCGAAGGAAGGAGAAGGAAAAGGAAGGAAGGGGGGAATAACATAAGATTATCTTTATTTTATACTTTTTAAATAATAATTAATGATAGATATTTTCAAAGGTATCTTAAATTGTGATACCATTATAAATTCATTTTGATTACTCCATTTATTTTATCTTCTTCTATCTGTAATATTTTTAATAACTACAAAGTAATATTTTTATTTTAAATAAATTCTTTTTGATATTTAAAAATTATATAAATATTCTATATATAAAACTAATTTTAATGACAGAATAAATAAAGGGGATATTGAAGATTTAGCTGACGTGTTTAACCCCCTTCTCCGGGGGGAACTAAAAAATAGTAATTATAGTCAATTTAAAATTGCTGAAATCTTATTAGAATATAAACTAATAGATGACAGCTTTAATATTAAAACATCTAAAATCAATAAACTTACCCCCCCTTCCTTCGGCGCGGGGTTGGGCGAGTTAAACCAAATACTCTAAATTGTGGCGGTTTTAATCTACCTCAAACTATGGATTTATTTGACTGGGGTGATGTACACTTCATGTTTAATGATACAACAGCTATAGTTTCTAAATTTAAATCTAAAGCTGAATATCATGTAACATTTAATGGTTTAACTATGGATGTAGAATATGCTTATAAAGGTAAAACTTTATTTAAATTTAAAGATGAATTATTAAATGTAAATAACTTAGGTACTTTATAGATAATAATAAAAAACCAAACATATCATTTTTGAGACGGTAAATTTTTATATAAAGAAAGAATCTGTCAGTATAAAATGATAAAACCATTACAAGCTAAACCTTATTATAATAATAAATTTATAACTATGGACTTAGAAACAAGAAATTTAAATGGTACATTAATTCCTTATGCTATAGCATTATTTGATGGTGAAACTAGTAAAACATTTTATGTTACTGATTATAAAGACCATCAAGATATGCTTATAGATGCTATTAAATCTATAATGCTAAGACGATACCACGGTTATAAAGTATACTTACATAACTTTAGTCCCCCCCCCACCCCTTCCTTCTCCTTCTCCTTCTTCTTATTTAAAATAAAAAATATATTACATATAAAATATACTTATAAATAAAATATACTTATAAATCCCCTTTTTAATTATATTAATTATTTTTTTAATTAAAAGAGTGATAAATTAACGAGTATAGTTAAGTTGGTATAACTTCTACCTTCCAAGTAGTTATCATCAGTTCGAATCTGATTACTCGTAATAAAAAATTATTATATATAGTTATATATGGTAAAATATATTCATTTTATCATTTAAATAAAGGGGCTTATAATAAAATAATATTATTTAAAGTACTTTAAATAAGAATAAACAAGAGCGAGGTGACTCGAACACCTATCGATGATTTTGGAGATCGTCATACTAACCATTTATACTACGCTCTTTTAAAATAAATAATTACCGATAAATATAATAATACTCTTTTATTTATCAAAATTTAAGGGCCCTTAGCTTAATAGGTAGAGTACCTAATTGTCGATTAGGGTGGTCCCAGTTCGAATCTGGAAGGGCTCGTCAAATCTACCCGGTAAAAGAGTATGTATTTTAATAATGTCATATGTTAGACACTGTCAAAATTTTACAACTCTAGTAAACAATATGTTAGCAGCAGCAAAATACATTGGTGCGGGATTAGCCTGCTCAGGATTAATCGGAGCTGGAGCTGGAATTGGATTAATCTTCTCAGCATTAATTGCATCTACAGCTAGAAATCCACAAATAAGAGGACAATTATTCGGTTACGCAATCTTAGGATTCGCTTTAGCAGAAGCAACAGGATTATTCTCTTTAATGATTGCATTCTTATTATTATACTCATAATAAAAAAATCAATTAAAAAATAAAAATATATGAGCCCTCCCTTCCTTCGGCGCGGGGATGGGAGTCATATAACCCCATATTAATAATTATAAATAAATAGAGTTATGCTTACAGTTGGTTTCTGTAGTAAATTTGCAAAATTTATAGTAAGGTTCGATTCCTTCTTAATTCTAGTTTAGTTTTAATTAATTCTCTTAGTTTAATGGCAGAACATCATTCTTCTAAAATGTCAATTTTGGTTCGATTCCAAAAGAGAATGAAGATATAATGACTAAAAATAAACTAATTCGTTACAGTGTAAATAAAAAAATAATTATATAAAAAAATATAATTCGTTACAAATGAATTGTAAACAGTGTGTTGCTTTAATAAAGCAAGAGCCAACAAGAATAAATATTCTTACTGGACAATTTAAATATCATTTTAATAAAGTATACTTTAAATTAAAATTATACTCTAAAATGATATATATATAAAAATAAAAATTAATTAAAAATAAAAACAGATGATTCAATACGATTTATTATTACAAATAGCTAATATAATCATCAATTTAATAGATGTTTTATTAGTAGTATTACCAGTATTACTTGCAGTAGCTTTTATGACTATCATAGAAAGAAAACAATTAGCTGCACATCAACGAAGAGTAGGGCCTAATACAGTAGGTTACTACGGAATACTTCAACCATTTGCTGATGCTTTAAAATTAGTAGTGAAAGAAACAATTATACCTTCACAATCAAATAAAGTATTATTTTATTTAGCACCGGTCTCAACTTTAATCTTTAGTTTATTAGGTTGGGGAATTATACCATTTGGTGAAGGTTTAACATTATTTGATTTTCCATTAGGTATATTATATACTTTAGCTTTATCTTCTTTAGGAGTATATGGTATATTATTTGCAGGATGGTCTGCTAATTCTAAATATGCATTTTTAGGAAGTTTAAGATCAACAGCAGCAATGATAAGTTATGAATTAATATTAAGTAGTGCAATCTTAATAATCATTTTATTAACAGGATCATTCAATTTCACTACAATAATTGAAAGTCAACAATCAGTATGGTTTATAATACCATTATTACCCGTCTTTATAATTTACTTTATCTCAATCTTAGCTGAAACAAGTAGAACACCATTTGATTTACAAGAAGCTGAAAGTGAATTAGTAGCTGGTTTCTTCACTGAACACAGTTCTATTATTTTTGTATTCTTCTTCTTAGCTGAATATAGTTCTATAGTATTATTTAGTTGTATTACAGCTATATTATTTTTAGGTGGTTATAATATGCCAAATTTAATAGTAAATGATACTTTCTTTAATATACAAAGTATTATTTTAGGATTAAAAACATGTATATTCTGTTTTATGTTTGTCTGGTTCAGAGCTACTTTACCTAGATTAAGATATGATCAATTAATTGAATTCTGTTGGTTAAATTTATTACCTGTGGTTGTAGCATTTATTATTTTAGTACCAAGTATATTAGTAGCTTTTGATATAGCACCCTACTAATTAATAATATTTAAATAATCAAATATAACAAGCCCCCTCCTTTTTAATGATTTAAAAGAAAGTATAATTAATAATAATATTTAAATAATTAATAATAATAAAGCCTATAATTTAAAGGTAGAATAATTTCTTGATAAGGAATCTGTAGAAGTTCGATTCTTCTTGGGCTTAAATTTCAGTCACCATCCTTTTGTTACAGTGTATACAATTAAATGATAGTAATAGGGTGTGTAAGTATAAAAAATAAAAAATAAGAAAATATACTTATTTTAATATAAAAAATAATTAGATGAAAATCTACTAAGCTAAAAATCATCCTTAATATATTAATAAAATAAAATATATATATAATATCAAAATATAATTAAAAATTTAAATTAATGAGAAATTTTAAATCGAATATATTACTTAGACTTGTAAATTCATATTTAATAGATTCACCTGAACCTGCAAATCTTTCATATTTATGGAATTTTGGTTCTTTATTGGGGACATGTTTAGTATTACAAATTTTAACAGGGATTTTCTTAGCCATGCATTATCAACCACATGTAGATTTTGCTTTTAATTCAGTTGAACACATAATGAGAGATGTAAATAATGGTTGGGCCGTAAGATATACACATGCTAATGTGGCATCTTTCTTCTTTATTTTTGTATATGCACATATAGCCAGAGGATTATATTACGGTTCATATAAATCACCAAGAGTATTATTATGGTCAATTGGAGTTATTATCTTAATAGTAATGATGGCTACTGCCTTTTTAGGATATGTATTACCTTATGGTCAAATGAGTTTATGGGGTGCAACAGTAATTACAAATTTATTAAGTGCTATACCAGTATTTGGACAAGATTTAGTAGAATTAATTTGGGGAGGATTTAGTGTAAGTAATGCTACATTAAATAGATTCTTTTCATTACATTACTTATTACCTTTCTTGTTAGCAGCATTAGTAGTAGCTCATTTAATAGCTTTACATACACATGGGTCAAATAATCCAAATGGAATATCAGGAAATGGAGATAGATATGCATTCCATCCATACTTTGTATTTAAAGATTTAGTTACTATCTTCTTCTTCTTCTTAGTATTAAGTATTATGGTTTTCTATTACCCTAATTTCTTAGGTCATAGTGATAATTATATTCCAGCTAATCCAATGCAAACACCAGCGTCAATTGTACCAGAATGGTACTTATTACCATTCTATGCTATATTAAGATCAATTCCAAATAAATTATTAGGAGTAATAGCCATGTTTGGTTCATTATTAATTTTATTAATATTACCTTACACAGATTTATCTAGAGTTAGAGGAAATCAATTTAAACCATTTATGAAATTTGCCTTCTGGTTCTTCGTGGTTGATTTTATTATTTTAATGTGGATTGGTTCTCAACATCCAAATAGTCCTTATGTTGAAATTGGTCAAATAGCTACAGCTTTTTACTTTGCTTGGTTCATAATCATTGTACCTGTACTTGGATTAATAGAAAATACTTTCATGGATCTAGCTACTGACAAAAAATAAGTTGTCAAGAAAAAGTTAATCCAATTGAATTTAAAGATCTTATTGATAATATATGTAATGGAAATAATAATTTCCTTCCAGATTTCAATTTAAAACCTTTCTATGATTTCTTAGATAGTTTAACGTTATTAGAAGAATCAGCATTGTTACATATACTTATGTTTATATTAATATTAAGTTGTGTAGTTAGTATTACTTCGGTATTCTTTGGTAATGAAGTAATTAAGTACTTCAAACTTGAAGAAAGATTTCCTAGACTAGGCTTATTCTTTAAGTTAAGAGCAACATTTCAAAGATATTATTTAATGTGGAATATTACTATTATAGTTGCTGTTAGTTTCTTTGCTCTATTCTTAAATCTATTAGTTTTCTACACAAAATAAATTCTCAGTCTATCCTAAAACAATCTTAGAATTAGACAAAAATCATTTCTTGATCTTAATTTTGTAATTAACAGTAAAAAAAAACTATCTGTTTATTAAGCCATTACCTTTTACTATATTATCAGCTAATAAAATAATTTATTTATGTATAACAATTTGTTAATACCGGTAAAATGATCACTAGTCATTAAAAATATGTTAGTTACTAGGTTTAATCATATTTGCCTATTCTTAATAAAGAAAATAATAAATAATAGCCCCCCTCCACACAATATATTGATAAGTTATATTGTGGTATACCATAAAATGGTATATTTTATACTTATTCTAATTAAAAAATATAACAAAAATTAAAAAAAATCTTGGTGTCAAACTACAAAAATTTATTTTAAATTTTAAATTTGTAGATTATATAATATTTCTAATAACTATTATTTCTATTCTGTTTTGCCTATTGGAATTAATTAATTATATTATTTACTTTATATTAAAATATAACTTCTATTTCAGTAGTATGGTAGATACATCTTCAAGTAACACTCTTCAAAATCCTATTCAGGATCCTGTTAGATATTGGCCATCTGGAGCACCTCAGATTTTGAGTATCATTGGTGCTGCGGCTTTAGCTTATAGAGCATGTCCTGGTAGTCCTATAATTAAAGCTACTGCTGCAACTGCAGCCTTAGGTGTAAGTGGATCACTACATATCTTTATACAAGCTGTAGAAAATCCTGAGGGTTTTAATCGATTAATGTATAGTATAATTACTTATAGAAACACTGGTGTATGGCCTGCTAGAGTCCCTAATAATCCTGCCGATGCAGAGGCTCAGGTTTCTCAAGCATTAAATCAAAATAATAATAATAACCTTATTAGTAATAATACGTCTTCTTCAATTTTTCCGGACATTGATTTCAATCAATTTAACTATGACGGTATTATTAATTATATTAGACAATGTATCCCTGAAAGTATTGTACAATTCTTTATGGATTTCTTTAGACCTCAAATCGTTGAAGGTTATCTAGATGACTTAATAGGTCAACAATACTTTATTCAATTATTATTATTCGTAGTTTCAATATTGTTATTATTATCTTTTGTTTTATTAACATTCCACTATTTAGTTTATAGTAATAGGGATTTTATTTTAAACAAATTTAATAATAATTTTATTAAACTATATTTTAAATATCAATTATTCTTTTCTAGAATTAATATTTATGTATTACCTATAGTATTATTAGTAGGATTAACAGAATCGGTTGTGGTTAATTATTACTTAATAACTCATCCTATTCCTTATGATTTAATACCTCAAGATTTACATATTTATATTAAAAAATAATTACGTCTCAACACGTAATTTATTAAGCCCCCCGCTTAATATTATTCGACGTTATATTTGATAAGTGTATACGTTAATTAAAAACTTATTCCTTTTCTAAATTTTTCGTATGATAAATAAATTTCGATTAATATTTAATTCATATTATAAAATAGTAAGTTTACCCACAGGTATTTTAATAAATAATCGATACTTATACGTATTACTATTATTAGTCGGTATATCGTCAGTATTTTTAAGGGTGGAGATACTATTAGAATTAAATTCATTTATGAAATGGATATTAATAAGTTCAAATATCTTTTACGTATTCTTCTTAGGCTTAAACTTATTATGTAGAATAACTACCGTAATTTTTAAGGGGATTCCCTTTTTTATAGGTAAAATAAAAGTACATAGAAATACTAAATATTATTATTATTAGGGTATTTATTATATAATTTATTATTATCGTTATTAAGTATATTTGTACTTACGAGATTAAATACATTTTATTTAAATTACCGAGAGGATTTATATTTCATTTTTATAAAGTATGAATTATCCGTAATTTGTTTTGGGTATATAAATTATATTTATTATAACTTTAATCAGTATAAATATAATCTCGATATTCGACGTAATTATAAATTTACTTTAACACAATTACTAATATTATAAATATTTCCAATTATTTTAGTATTAAATACCGTTGTCCCCTTCGCAGATAAATTTAAATTATTAAATGTCGGTGAACCTGGTGGTAATGGTAATAATATTAATATACAAGTTAATACTAATTTACAAGAATCAGTAAGTCCGAAGGGTACTACAACTAATAGTAACATAAATAATCAGGGTAATACTAATGAGCAGTTAAGTAATAGTAGTTTTAATAATATTAATACTCAAACTAATAATAATACTCAAGTAAAAAGAAATAATTTACTAACCCCCCCCCCCCCTTCCTTCCTTCGGCACCTTTTCCTTCGGCAGGCACGGCTTGGGGGGAAAGTAGAGAATCAAGTAGTGGTTCAGAACATGAATCTGAATATGAAGAAAATAAAAATAAACCATTAATAGGTATCAGAAGAAAAGATATGAATAAGTATTATTTTAAATATTTAGATGAAAGTTTTCAATATTACTTTGATAATGGTTCGTTTTGGGATTCAATTAAATTCTTAGAAGGACTTAGAAAATCTAGAGTACTTCACCCGGATATAGTTTCTAATGGAATTAATTTAACTATTAATAAATGTGTATTATTAAGTAAAGTTAATCAAGTGATTTATTCTTATAATGGTACAGGGAATCTACATAGTTATGTTGTTTTTAATAATAGACCAGTATATTTTAATAATTTTTATGAAATAGCTACGGTTAAAAATACCGATTCTGTATTTCCTGAAATACACACATTATATAGAGTAAATGCTGAAAATATACCATCATTAAATCATTTATATTATTTCATCATAAATGATGAATATATTAGAGGTCCTGACAAAAAAGAATTATTAGGTCATATATTAGGAACAAGACATTATTTTTATCAAATTAATCAAAATTTATTAAAAAATTATGGTGGGGGTATTCATCCAAGTTTAATTATAAATTGGTATAATGATATTCTAAATAGAATGAGTGTAACATTAGGATTTGTTAATTATGATAGTGATTACAGAGTATTTACTATTAATGGTGTTACCACCGAACAATACTTGGTTGATAGTTACCAACAATGCTTGTGTATAGTAAAAGGTAATTTTGAAAGAGAATCATTGGCTTTGTTTAGTTTTATTAAAAAAAATGAAATGCTAAATAACCCCGGGTAATAAAATCTCTTCAGTAGAATATTTGCCAAAAAGTATAAATAATATTCAAGTATCTTTACAATATCAAATATTAAGTAGAAACTCTGTATATAGTCATCAAGATTTGGTGAATAATTATATGCAAGTTAATGCTTTCAGACTAAGAGCTGAAAATCTTGAAGCCATTAATACTTACTTAAAAAGTAGAATGGTCTCTTTACAATCTTAAATCTTTCAATTAAAAAAGATATCCCCTTCCCCGTCTTCGGACGTTTACGTCACCTTGATAGAAGATACGTTTATAAAAATAATCTATTCTCTAGATACTTTATATAATTTTTATGCAAAATACAAATACATGGAATGTTTTTTCCTCCCCCGAGCCGAAGGAAGGGGGACCTAATAAATTAATAACCGTCTCACAAATTATTGGAGCTACTAATAAATTTTATGCTGAAGTATTAAGTACTTTATCTGACGGTCAATATCTTTTAATAATATTTAAAATAAGAACTAATGAAAATCTTATCAGAAGTATCTCTACTCTTCAAAGAGTAAATAAATTTATTCAGGATGATTTAATTGCGGTATTTATTGAACACTGGGAACTTAAAGAAGAAAACTATAAACATTTTAAAATTGAGGAAATAATCTTAAATTATAAAATAATTAGTAAGGAAGAAAGTAAAGAAAATACCGCAATTATAAATAAACCTTTAAAAAATAGAGTAAATTATAATAATTTTTTAAAAATAGGTACTTATAATTTTCCTGTGACGATGGACCTGTTTGAATGGGGTGGAGTAGATTTCATCTTAAACGATAAAGAAGCTATAGTTTTTAAAAAACATTCTCATTCAGTATACCATATTAGATTTATAGAAAATACTCATAAAATGGTTGTTGAATATAGAAAAAGTAATCGGGTAATTGTTTCTTTCACAGATGAATTATTAGACGTAAATAACTTAGGTACATTCCGTCTATTAAAAATCAAGTACTTTATTTTACGGATGGTCGGTTACTTTATAAAGAAGTAAATTATACTTATCCTAAAATAAGTAAGTTAATGCCTAAAGCATTTTTAATTAAAAAATTCTTAGTCATGGACTTAGAAACATATAATTTAAATGGAAAATTAATTCCTTATGCTGTAAGTATTTATAATGGTCATAAATATCATTTCTTTTACTTAACGGACTACGAAAATTCCACACAAATGTTAATTGCAGCAATAAAAACATTAATGCTAAGACGATACCACGGTTATAAAGTATATTTGCACAACTTTAGTAACTTTGACGGTATCTTCTTAATAAATATATTAAATGAACTATCTGAAAATATATCTATAAAAAGACACAACGATAAATTTATTGAAATTAAATTTCTATTTAATGCGGGTAAATATAAGTTATATTTTAGAGATTCCCTTTTAATGTTACCAGTTTCCTTAAGAAAATTAGCCCTACAGTTTAATGTAGGCGGTAAAGGTATATTCCCTTATGATTTTGTAAATTCTAATAATTTAGATTATACGGGACCGGTACCAGATATTAAATACTTCTCCGATATATCAGAAATTGAATACATGATATACTGCGATGATTTTAAATATGTAGCTTGGGATTTAAGACGGGAAACAGAAAAATACTGTGTTCAAGATTGCGTTACTCTTTATCAAGTTTTAGATAAATTTTTTAATGAAAACTTTAGTGTAACTAGAGTAAATGCCAGTAAAGATCCATCACTTTCATCATTAGCATTAGCTAATTATAATTTTTATTAAGTCATTTATTAATTGGCCTATAATCCCTTTTAAGGATGAAAAGATCATTGACTACGCAATCTAATAATAAGCCTATTACAGACTTGTATGAATGGTTAAGAGGTTTTATAGATGGTGAAGGTTGTTTTACGTTTTCTGTGATCAAAAGTAGACCCCCCCTTTTTTTCTATAAGATTTGTCTTCAAAATAAAATTAAGAGAGATGATAGACCTTCACAAAGAGGTTGTATTAAGTTAACCTTTCTTAAAAAATTATTTAAAATTAATAACGAATAAATCCATCTTAGTTTAATGGTAGAACAACTTTTATTTATATAAAATATATTTTTTATTTTATTGTTGGTTTTGGTTCGATTCCAAAAGATATTGGCAATGATCTTTTTAAGTATCTTAATTTTAATAGTGGCAATTGCCCTTCCATCCATTAATCAAAATATAAGAAGTATCTTATATGTAAGAATATCTTCTATAATATTTATTTATGCCGGAGCATTATCCTTAAATGCTTTATATATTCAGTCAATTGGATCAGGTATAGGTATATATAGTGGATTATTCCAAGTCGCAGTCATCTTAGAAGCATTAGACGAAATACAATCCCAACCTTTATTACTTTCTCCTTTATTTTTAGCACATAGACACCTATTTCATAGTTCATCCGTTAAACTTTCAAACGTAAAACCTTTAAAAATAGATACAAAGGAAACAGAACAAGTACATGCTGAAATGCGATACTATTCAGATCCTATGACTCCCTCAGAGTATAACGAAAGTACGATTACACCATTTAAAGAGGCCTTCCCAAATTTTCCTACGAATTCATTAGCTAATGATGAAGAAGTTATTAGCAAAGGCTTAAGTGCTCTTATTAATGAAAATGTTAAAAACTTATCGAACAAAAATTTAGATGCACATGAATTGCTGTCACCATTGTATCCACTTCTTGACAATAAAGGAGAATCTAATTTTTCACACGTTCAAAAAGTGCTGTTATCTCAAAATAATAATGAGCTTCAAATTCAATCTAAAGTAAGAACCATCTTAGACAAATACGGGTTGTTATCTGAAGAAAATAATCCTAAACCTATTTTAATGTTTACCGATGGTAAATTAATTGTAGATATGGAATTAGTAGACAAACTAGCAACACAGCTAAGTCAATTTTATCAAGATAACAAAGAATCTATTTTCGATGGCCTATCTGGTTTGGGTGGTTTATTTGCTTATAAAACAATAGTCCATCTACATGGTAAATATGCTTTCCCTAAACATCTAGATGATGTCGTGAGAGGTCTTAAAGAGGACCAAAATAAATTGGATTATCTTAAATTTAGAGCGGGACAAGTTAGGGCTTTCAATAGTATAGGTGCCTTATTAATTGTAGTAAGTGTTACTGCTATAAGTCATACTATTACTCGGAATATTAATAAGAAAGAAAAACTACAAGCCATCAATGATTCTTTAAGTCAAAGTAATAATAATAGTAATCAAAATACTTCTTCTATCTTTTTTTTATTTAAAAATAAACAAAATACCGTATATTTTTTTATTTTATTTTTAATTTTATTCGTATTGTATTTTTTACTTCCCTTTAATTTAAAAGGCTTTACACTCTTAAAAGTAACGGCGCTTATTATATCAAATTTTTATTTTATTTTTAATTTATTTGTATTGCTATTATTAAACGATAGTACTATTCTTAATCATAAAATTTATGAGTATAAATTTATTCCTCATTTTATTCAAAATTATTTCAAATATCTTTATAGAATTAGTAATTATAAAGAAGTATATATATTTATAGACCTTTTAATTAGAAGTAGTATCTTCTTAGTTGCTTTACAAACAATCGTATTTATCTTAATCTTGCTTATTACTTAGTTAAAATTAAAATAAATTTTACCCCCCTCCTAAATATATAGCAAATCATAAATGAGTCCTTTTTAAACAATAAAATTAAATAATGATTTTTAAATTAAAACAAAGGTGTTCCCCCCCGCGCCGAAGGGCCGAAGGAAGGGGGGAGTAAAACATAAAATTTCATCTTTGAAAATTTATAATTCTTAAAGAAAATTAATAAATAAATAAATAAATAAATAAATAAATAAATAAAAATATATTAGTAATAAATTTATTCTTATATAACTTTAGTTTACTAAAAGGAAAGTATGAATGATAAAAAATCAATATACTTTAATAATTATAAATAAATAGAGTTATGCTTACAGTTGGTTTCTGTAGTAAATTTGCAAAATTTATAGTAAGGTTCGATTCCTTCTTAACTCTAGTATCTTAACATAAAAATATTATATTAAATTTCTCTTAGTTTAATGGCAGAACATCATTTTCCTAAAATGTTAATTTTGGTTCGATTCCAAAAGAGAATGAAGATATAAAAAGTAATTCGTCACAGTGTAAAACAAAAAATAAATTAAAATTCTAAAAATGAATTGTAAATAATACAATAGCTTTAATAAGCAAGAGCCAACAAGAATAAATATTCTTACTGGACAATTTAAATATCATTTTAATAAAGTATACTTTAAATTATACTCTAAAATGATATACTATAAATTTAAAATAAATAAAATTAATCAAAATGACTCAAACTTTAAATATTCAATTTTTTTCAATCTTTCCTTTAAATCTAGGAATCTCCGATTTTATATTTTGTTCTATTGTTTTTACTGGGCTTTTATTTATTATTCATGTGAGTAGTAACATAGGTAGAAATATAGGTCAAGCTATACAAACTGGAGGTGGTACCCCCCCCCTTTGGGATCGGGGGGGAATAGACGCACCCTTAAATCTACACGATAGATTTCAAGGTTATATAACAATCCGAGTAAATATTCTAATAATCAAGATTCAGGTAGTAATTCATCTAATCAAAATTCATACAACAGCTCTAGCAATCATAGCTCAGGTTAGAGCTGTAATACCACTAATGAGGGTACTAAAGGGAACACTAGTAAAACTTAGATTAATTTTAAGTTTCCCACCGCGCCGTGCCTGCCTGCCTGCCTGCCGAAGGAGAAGGATAGGTGCCGAAGGAGAAGGGGGTTATAATATAAAATTTTCTTATTTCCCTCTTATGCTATTAAACCTTTTGGGTAAAGATATACCCGAAGGCATGGAACCTTTATTTAATTTCACTGCTAGTATACTAATCTTAACTTTAGCTGTATTCTTTAGTATAATCCGAATTATTCTATATTTTTTTTCTGTTTATTATTTGGATAAGTATAATATCTATGATCGATATCCTAAATATCGGAAATGGATTAAACGTATGGAAAAAATAAGAGCATACTCTATTTACACTGAAATCCTTATTCTTTTTCTTATAATTATCTCAATGCTATTTTTATGTGTATTAATGCTTTGGGTATTATTACAATAACAAAATACAATTAGTAATTAAAACTATTAATTTAATTTAATCTCTATTAAAAATGGTTTAAATTAATTAAACCCCCTACTAATATTATAAAAGTTAGATGTAATGACTAAAAATAAATATTCTTACTGGACAATTTAAATATCATTTTAATAAAGTATACTTTAAATTAAAATTATACTCTAAAATGATATAATCATCTAATCAATCAATTTATTTTATTTTCTAATGTTTAATTTAAACAACTTAAGTATAAGTTTAATTTTAAAACTTATGTTTTTAATCCCCTTCCTTCGGCACCTTTTCCTTCGGGGGGGGTTATTATAACTATTTATTTAATGTGATTAGAAATCGAAATTGTATTTAAAAGCTCTTCAAAAATATTGTTTAGGGGTAAAGTTACCCCCCCCCCCCCCAAAGGGGGGAGCTAAACTAATCAAATTAAGAAAGACACTACTCCCGAAGGGGATTATCTAAAAATTAGTTTTACTTGGATTTTCATGTGCTTAATACCACAGATTATTATGGCTCTAATGATTCTAGGGCCTAAGTTAACAGAGATTTTTAGTAATTTTATTTAATAAAAAAAGTATTTAATTTTTTATTCCCCCCTATTATTAATAATTACAAATTAATAAATGAGTCCTTTTTATTTAAAAATATATAATTCATAATAATCATTTTTAAGATAAAATAACATTTATCTAATTATAATACAGTTACACCCTTAGATATTAAAGATGTGCCCCCGATCCCCAAAGGGGGGAATCTTAAATTTTTTAAGGGGATGTTTATAATTTTTATAGTTTTATTAGAAAATAAACAGCACTTCCCCGTGCCCCGAAGGGGGATGAGATAATCGGCATTTCTGATTTAAAAGTCATTATATCAATTTTAACTAAAAACTATTTTTATCCCCCCGAAGTAGTTTTTATAATAAAAGAACTAGTATTGATCCGTCAATATTAAACCAAGCAATCATATAAATAAATATAAGTATTATAATGATCCGTTATTAGATATAATCTATTTAATAGAAATTACTATGAAGTCATAACAGACAAATTAAAAATGCTAACAGAAAAATATATATATTATTAATATCTATAAGGATATTATATATCTCATTATTTAATGAAAAATAATTTCTTTAAGTTTAATAAACATGATTTTTACTTAGGTTTTAAAAAAGCTTATAATTTATCATTGTTACCACCAAAACTAGAAGCTATACATACTCATCTCATTACCCGGGTTTTTAGAGTAATAGGTGGTTTTTGTATCGTTCTTGTAATTATTGGTAAATACTTACTCTTTATAGAAGAAATACAGATTATTATTATTATAATAGCTTTATCCCATTCTATTTTTATTACTTTATTTTCTATATTTAAATTTACTTATGGTCTCTACTTAATTGTTTTTAAACCTGAAATATTTGAGGTTAGAGATTAACCTTTAAATTTTAATGCTTCACACTTCTTTTTACTCATCTGTGTCCCCCGCGCCGAAGGAAGGGTACAAAAATTTTATGTGGGGGGGGGAACGAGGTATTATGGTGAACCTATAACTACTCAACACACCACTAACAAAATAATCTAGTTCTAGTGCTCCCCATCCCCAAAGGGGGAGAACAGTTTAAACATTTATTTTATAAACTATCTGAAGCTTCTAAAAATCAGTAGAAGATATAATGAATAAAAATAAATAAATAATCATTTATTATAAATATAATTGGATTTTACCCGGGGGGGAAGTAGCTTAATTTAATAAAAACCACTTAATTCACTTTATATTAATACCCGATCTTCTGTTATCTTTTTATAATAAAAGAACTAGTATTGATCCGTCAATATTAAACCAAGCAATCATATAAATAAATATAAGTATTATAATGATCCGTCATTAGATATAATATATTTTATATTATAGAAATTACTATGAAGTCGTAACAAACAAATTAAAAAATGCTAACAGAAAAATATATATATTATTAAAAATAAAATTTTAATAAAAATTCAATATAAATGTTATTAAACATAAATCGAAATTTATTTCAAAGTTTTCCATTCCATTTAGTAACTGTATCTCCTTGGCCTATATTAGTTAGTTTCTCTTTATTAAGTTTAACATTAGGTGCAGTATTATCAATGCATGGATACGGTGATTTTACATTTATAGTAGGTTTAGCTTCAACAGGTTTAGGTATGTTATTATGGTTTAGAGATATAATTTTAGAAGCAACTTATTTAGGATGTCACACAACTCAAGTACAAAAAGGGTTAACAATGGGTGTAATTTTATTTATTGTTAGTGAAGTATTTGCATTCTTATCTGTATTCTGGGCATTCTTCCATTCAAGTTTAAGTCCCAGTGTAGAAATAGGAGGAGTATGGCCACCACAAGGAATAGAAGCATTATCAGCATTTGGAATACCATTATTAAATACTTTCTTATTATTAAGTAGTGGTTCAACTATAACATATGGACACCATGCTTTAATCAAAGGAGATAGAAAAAAAGCTATCATAGGTGGTTTATTAACTATTATCTTAGCTCTTGTTTTCACTGCACTACAATATGTTGAATATTTTAATGCCACATTTACTATAACAGATTCAGTATTTGGAACAACATTCTATGCTTCAACAGGTTTACATGGAATTCATGTAATAATTGGAACAATCTTTATCGGAGTAGGTTTCTATAGAATCATAAATTATCATTTAACAAATAGTCACCATATTGGATATGAAGCAAGTATTTTATACTGGCACTTCGTAGATGTTGTATGGTTATTCTTATTTATTGCAGTATATTACTGGGGTGGAAACTAAATTCTATCAATTTAGAAATAAATAATAAATATAGATAAAAAATCTATATAACTATTATACATTATATTTAAAATGTCAAAATAAATATAATTATATTTTATAAATAAACCCTATTTATAAAATAATCTAACATAAAATGGAGTAGTCTTCATTTTCTTATCATATTACTAGTACCCAAAGGATTTATCTAAATATTTATACCTATGAATTTATCATTATTTTTATTTTTAATTGGTGTTTTAGGATTTATTTTAAATAGAAAAAACATTATATTAATGATAATAGCCATAGAAATAATGCTATTATCTGTAACCTTATTAGTGTTAATAAGTTCATTTAGTTTTGACGATGCTATCGGACAAAATTTTAGTATCTTTATTATATCAATTGCAGGAGCAGAATCAGTTATAGGTTTAAGTATTTTAGTTGCTTTTTATAGATTAAGAGGAAATATCTCTTTAAGAACATAATGTATTTATCAATATTAATTTTTCCTTTATTAGGAAGTTTTGTTTCAGGTTTATTAGGTAGAAAAATAGGTGTGACTGGTGCTCATATCATCACATGTACTTGCTTAATAATATCTTCAATATTAGCTACAATAGCATTTTACGAAGTAGGATTATGTGGATCACCAGTACTAGTACATTTAAGTACATGGATGGATTCAGAAATATTAAGTATTCAATGGGAATTCTTATTTGATCAATTAACCGTATCAATGTTTATACCTGTATTATATATTTCATCTTTAATTCATATCTTTTCAACTAATTATATGGCAGAAGATCCTCATAATCAAAGATTCTTTTCTTATTTATCCTTATTCACATTCTTTATGTTAGTATTAGTATCTGGTGCTAATTATTTTGTTATGTTTGTAGGGTGGGAAGGTATTGGAGTAGTTTCTTACTTATTAATTAATTTCTGGTTTACAAGAATACAAGCTAATAAAGCAGCAATCTTAGCCTTTACTATGAATAGAGTCGGTGATATGGGCTTAAGTATAGGATTCTTTGCATTAATAGCTTTATTAGGCTCATTAAATTATTCAACATTATTTAGTTTAGCACCATTTATGAATAGTACAGCTATTGATATAATTGGTATTTTATTATTAAGTGGAGCTATGGCTAAATCAGCACAAATTCCTTTACATAGTTGGTTACCTGGAAGTATGGAAGGTCCTACACCTGTATCAGCTTTAATTCATGCAGCTACTCTGGTAACAGCAGGTTTATATTTATTAGTAAGAAGTTCACCAATCTTAGAATATAGTTCAACAGCATTATTAGTTATAACATTAGTAGGTGCAACAACAGCTTTCTTTGCAGCCACATGTGGTTTAGTGCAAAATGATTTAAAAAGAATAATTGCTTTCAGTACTATAAGTCAATTAGGATATATGGTAATGGCAGTAGGTTTAAGTCAATATAATGTAGCATTAATGCATGTTGTTAACCATGCTTTCTTTAAAGCTTTATTATTTTTAGGAGCAGGAGCGGTAATTCATAGTTTCTCAGATCAACAAGATGTAAGAAGATTAGGTGGTTTAATTAATTTCTTACCATTTACTTATACTGCTATGTTAGTTGGTACTTTATCATTATTAGCTACACCATGGTTAACAGGATTCTATAGTAAAGATTTAATCATTGAATTAGCTTTTGCACAATATAGTTTTGAAGGTACATATGCCTTTATTTTAGGTAGTTTAACCGCTGGTTTAACAGCTTTCTATTCATTTAGATTGATTTCATTAGTATTCTTAACTAAACCTAATGGACCTAAAACATCTTATTTACATTCACATGAAGCTGCTTTAGCAGTTATAATACCTTTATTTGTATTAGCATTATTTAGTATCTTCTTTGGATATGTATTCTCTGATTTATTTGTAGGTATAGGTTCTGATTTCTTTGGTAATTCTATATTTATTCATCCAAATCATATTAGTATGGTGGAAGCTGAATTCTCTATGGATAGATTAGTTAAATTATTACCAACTATATTATCTTTATTAGGTGCAGTATTAGCTGTTTACTTATATCACTTTACACCTAATCTATTCTTTATGGAAAGTTCTTTAACTAGAAAAATTTATACTTTCTTAAATGGTAAATATTTATTTGATGTTATATATAACCATTACTTTATTGGTAGAGGTTTACAATTAGGTTACTTTGTAAGTAAAGTATTAGATAGAGGAGTTATTGAATTTGTTGGACCTTATGGTTTAAGTAATACTTTAAGTCAAACTGGTATTAATATAGGTAAATTAGATACTGGTGTTATTACTACTTATTCTTTATATATTACTATTGGTTTATTATCATTAGTATTCTTAGTATTCTCACCTATTTTATTAGATACTTCTCTATTAAATGAAAATAGATTATTTATCATTTATTTAGCTACTTTATTATTTGCTCTTTATCCAAATCAAAAATAATTATTTGTATCTCCCCCCCTCCTTCGGAGCCCCCACCCTTCCTATTTTATGTTTAAATTCAAGTATAATATATATATATAGTATAATTTATAGTTGTATATATTATAATTCATTAGATAATTACGACATTACTATTTAAAATAGATTTTCTTTTCGTCGGATTATCATTTTAAAAACTTTGTTTTTTATTTAAATTAAAACAAAATATCCTAAAGAGATCCTATGATCCAATTATAAATAATTAAGTTATCGGGGGTTATTCTTAATTATAAATAATTAAATTTATTGGAATATGTTACTCCCCCCCCTTTGGGGCGACCTCTAATAATGGTTATATAAAGAATAATTTATATTTTAATACTCTTACTTCTATTGCTATTGCTATTGCAATGCAACACCTACATATAATATTATACCTTATATAAATCTACTTGAAATCATTTTTAAGTATTTTAAATAATTTAAACATAAAAAAGCTGTACCATTAAATTTAATGGTCCCCTTCCTTCGGCACGGCGCGGCGCAGTAATAAACTTATAAAAATCATCTATTACTAATAACAAATTTAAAAATAAAATAAAATAAAAATTAAATTAAAATAGAAATTTAAAATTTTAAGTTTAAAAATCAAAATAAAAGAGTCTGTAAACATTGCGTTAAGCATATAAAATACAACTTAATACTTAAAATGTATTAAAGTTTAATCTTCAGTAAGAATTTAATTTTGGTTCCGATTGAACGTTTTTCAGTAGTTTAAGACATGCGAATCGTTGTTTCCGCCACTCACTCTATGTTCAATATATAATATACATAGTAGGGTAGGAGATAAGGTGTAGAGGTGAGTATGTTAAATAAGATACCCTATAGTCTCCTTAAATAGGAGATATCAAGTAAAGGAAAATTTCTGCTATAGGATTCTATTTAATTTGATTAGGTAGTTGGTAGGGTAAAGGCCTACCAAGCCAACGATCGAAAGTCAAGTTTGAAAGAACCTCTGGCCACATTGGGAATGAAATCTCCCAAGTAGTATTAACACTACCAGCAGTCGAGAATATTAGTCAATGCTCGCAAGAGTGAACTAGCTAACTGAAATCATAGAATTTCTTAAAATTCATGATGTCGTAAGGGAAAATAATGATAATACCTTACTATGAGTGTCGTCCAAATCTGGTGCCAGAAGACTCGGTAAGACCAGAGACGCGAACGTTAATCATCTTAAACAGGCGTAAAGGGTTTGTAGGCAGCTTTCATCAGAATATGAATGCGAAATAAAGTAGTCTAATTGAAAGCTAGAATCAAAAAGAGGTTATAGTGTATAACGCCTAGAGGAGGGCTGATATCCTTAGATCCTAGGCAGAATACTCAGGGCGAAGGCCACTCTCCACTAATGATTGACGCTGAGAAACGAAGGTTAGGATAGGAAATAGGATTAGATACCCCGGTACTCCTTTCTGTAAACGATGAATGGTAGTCATTAGTTCTTTAAAATAACTAGAGACGAAGTTAACACAATAACCATTCCGCCTTGTGAGTACTACTGCAAAGTAGAAAACAAAAAAATTAGTCGGTCTCGAAGCAAACGGAGTGAAGCATGTTATTTAATACGATAATCCGCGTAAAACCTTACCAGAACTTGCATACAAACTATTCTTTTTTAATTTATTAAGAAATAATAGGAGTATTTTAAAATTTAAAGTACTTAAGTACAGGTGTTGCATGGCTGTCTTCAGTTCGTGTTGTTAAACATTAGGTTAATTCCACTAACGAACGAAATCCCTGTTATTAATTTATACTTAATAACTAATGAATCTGATAGAGATTCAGCGGGGGCTAAGACAAGTCGTTATGGCCCTCATGTTCTGGGCTATAGACGTGCCACAAAAACTTTTACAAAGTGATGCAATACTTCCCAAGAGAAGTGGAGCTAATCATTAAAAAAAGTGATTTATATTAAATTTAAGCCGGATTGTCTCCTGTAATTCGGAGGCATGAAGAAGGAATTCCGAGTAATCGTTGATAAGTAGCGCAACGGTGAAGCTAGTTTCGTGATGAACTAACTGTCTGTCGCTGGGAAGAAGCTCTTAATGGAGGAAACTGGAGGTAGATAATTGTTTTTTCATAATATCTTATTGACTTGATTCTAGTCTCTTAAGAATTAGGTTAAACTTATTGGCTTTAGTGAATCCATTGGGGTAACATCTCAAAAGTCATAGCATGGTAGCTGTACTGGAAAGTGCAGCTGGATAATAATTTCTTTGTAACCCCCCTCCCTTCCCCCGAGCCATCATAATACAAATTTAAGAGGTTAGCTTAGTTGGTTAAAGCAGTAATCTTACACATTATTGACCGGGAGTTCGAATCCCCCACCTCTTAACCTATTATATTTTTATATTTCCCCCCCCCCCTGCCTGCCGGAGAAGGAAGGGGATAATTTATAGAGAATATAATTAATACGAGTTTAACGAGTATGTCGAAATTGGTAGCCGAGTGAATCTTAGGTTTTCATTATTTTAAGAGTTCAAGTCTCTTTACTCGTAAGTTAGATGACTATAGAAGCATCTTTAGTTTAATGGTTAAAACAAGAATCTTCGAAATTCGTAATAATGGTTCAAGTCCATTAAGGTGTTTTAATAATTAAATTAGAATAAGGTTGCTTAATGGTTTAAGTATATATTTATTATAAACATAAATATATTAGGGAGTTCAATTCTCCTTTATTTTTATTTTTATTTCACCTTTATAAATATTTTAAGATGTAACTTAGGATGCCTTTAATTTATTAAATTAAATTTAAATTTAAATTTAAATTATTTATTTATACAATTAAGCAATGATTCAAATCATGATTGTCTTAAAGACAAGGTATTCAAATTATAAAAATATATAAAAATTTTATATATCACTATAGTTATATAACTATACTAAGTTCAAATTTTATATTTAAATTATTTAAATTAAAAAAATGATGTTAAAATACTTTTCAATTTTTAATACAATTTATAACGATGCTCCACAACCTTGGCAAATAGGATTCCAAGACAGTGCAGCACCAGGATTTACAGGAATAGTAGAATTACACAATACTATTTTCTTCTATTTAGTAGTTATATGTGTAGGTGTATTTTGGGTTTTAGGATCTATAATATATTACTTTAATAGTAATAATTCTCCTATTGTACATAAATATCTTAACCATGGTACACTAATAGAATTAATTTGGACAATTACACCAGCTTTAGTTTTAATTGCTATTGCATTCCCTTCATTTAGATTATTATATTTATTAGATGAAGTAATTTCTCCAACAGTAACTATCAAAGTAGTAGGTCACCAATGGTATTGGTCATATGAATATAGTGATTATATTAATGTGAGTGGTGAATCAATAGAATTTGATTCATATATGATACCTGATTCAGATTTAGAATTAGGTCAATTTAGATTATTAGATGTGGATAATAAAGTAGTTATTCCTACTGATACACATATTAGATTAATTGTTACAGGTGCTGATGTTATCCATTCATTTGCTGTACCTTCTTTAGGTTTAAAAATTGATGCTGTTCCTGGAAGATTAAATCAAACTTCTATTTTAGCTGAAAGAACTGGTACTTTCTACGGTCAATGTTCTGAAATATGTGGTGTATATCACGGTTTCATGCCAATAGCAATAGAAGCAGTATCAATACAAGATTACTTAGCTTGGATAGATGCAGCATAATATAAATATATTATTCTATTTTAATACGTAAATTTATTTATATTTTATTTTATATTAAGTATTCAATTATATTTTATAAGGTAATATAAATTTATGTATACCCCCCTATAAGGCTAAAATACATTTATCGTAATAATACGACGTAGTATTCTTTATAATAAATATTTTACTAAGATTCTATTTAGCTTAAAACTTTATTTATCATTATCCTCTAATGATTATATTATAATAATAATAATAATAATAATAATAATAATAATAATAATAATAATATTGTATATACTACAATTAAAGTATAAGTAAATAAAGTAGCTATAAAAATAGCTTAGTGATGAAAATTAATGAATAAATGAATAAACATTCTAACAATTAAATATGGAAAATAATCAATTATTTATACCGATTAATAATCAATATACTGGTATAGATTTACCTACACTTAAATCAAATAATTATAAAACACCAACTTTAAAAAGAAAAAGTATAAGTCTATCACCAGTTTTAGATATTTGTAAATATAATCATCAATTACAAAAAGATAGTAATAAAAAAGAAGAAATCATTTTAAATAGTAAACAAATAATAAGTAAAGAAATAAATCCTATTTCTCAAAAATCAACTTATTATGACAAAATAGATATGTTAACTTACATACCGAAAAAAAAGGAAGATAGTGAATTACAAACAGTTATTCAAAATTATTTAAAATCTTTTACTACTTTAGATATACCTTTAGCTCAAACTCAAAATACTTTATTTGAATTTCATTCTAAAACTTTAAATTCAAAAATATTAAATAAAAATGTATATAAAATATTAGAATATTCTTTCTTTGAAATGAATAGTCTAATAAGTAAACCTTATTTTTTAATAACACCTAAAAATGTTATTATAAATTTATTTTATTTTGTTTCTAATGGAAAACTTACAGATAGAAACTTTTTAGATTTAAATATGAATAAATTACAAGGTTTAAGTGCTAAATTAAGTCGTTATTTTAAAAAACCTGTTAAATTTGAATTAACTCAATTGTATTCTGTTAGTCATAATAGTCAAATTTTAATTAATATTTTAGGTAAATTAGGTTTATTTAGAAGAAACTCTTTCACTAGTATTATAGGTAGATTTTTAAAATACCAATCTCAAAAAATGATGTTTAGAGGTAATTTAAATAAATTTAGTAGATATGCTACTATTTTAACTGGTGTTAATATTAAATTAGGTGGTAGATTAATGAAAGGTAAAATAGTACCTAGAAGAACTGTTAAAAAAATTCAATACGGAAGTTTAGCAAGAAGTAAATCTAATTATATCACTACAGCTAGATTAACTCAAAAAAACAAAAGAGGTGCTTTCAGTTTTACTGTTTCTATTGGACATAAATTTTTTTAATTTACCCCCCCCCCCCTTATCATTTTTTTGGTAGTAACATTTTATACTTAGTATTTTAAATTTATCAGGCCTACAATATTAAAATTATTTTGATATAAATTATTATTATTTTTAATATTATTTATATATTGTTATTATAATAATATTTATCTTTATATTATAATAGCGCCGTGCCTGCCTGCCTGCCGAAGGAGAAGGAAGGGGATTTAAGATATAAATTTAAAAGAGTCCATTAATAATTATTAATGATTAAGGTATCATCCTATATAAAATATTAAATTATTAATAAAATGCTTTTAGGTTAAACCTACTTGATATCTCAATATCTTGTCTACGACCAATATTTAATTATAATTAGAGGTCAAATTTAAATAAAAATTTATAACATATGAAAAATTTCTTAATTGATTTATTAGCCTTTGCTGCACTATTTTCTAGTGTATTAGTAATTACATCTAAAAATCCTGTTATAGCAGTAATTTTCTTAATTTCAGTATTTGTAAATGCTGCCGGATATTTAATATTATTAGGTATAGGATTTATAGGAATATCTTATATTATAGTATATGTAGGTGCAATTGCTGTATTATTCTTATTTGTAATAATGATGATTAATATCAAATTAACAGATATATTAGAAACAGGATCTCAATACACTAAAAATTTACCTTTAGCTTTATCTATAGGTTCATTATTTATATATGAAATTTATACTATTATTCCATTTAGTTTTAATAATGTATCTAATACTATTTTAGATTTATTAATTAAATTTAATGGCTTTATTTTAAATTATGAAGTTACAATGCCTGTTTTACAAGGGGTTAATCAGACATTTAATCCAGTTATTGCTGATACTGCTTTAACTCCTTTCTTACAAATTGAAGCTATTGGACAAGGTCTTTATACTTATGGAGCTTCTTGGTTAATTATTATTAGTATTATTTTATTATTAGCTATGATCGCACCTATCTTTATATCAAAAACTAACAAATAATAAGCCCCCTTATTTTTAAATAGTAAGCCCCCCCGATCCCCAAAGGGGGGGGGGGGGGGGTCGGCATCTATGTTATTGTTAACTATAAAAGCTTTTTTGTTTTTGTTTTTATTCATTATTTTAAGGGATAGATATAATATCTATGGTAAATATCCTCCCCCCTTCTCCGGCAGGCAGGGGTTGGGGGGGGCATAAATGGTTCAAAACATTTATAAATTCAGATCATATTCAATCATAAGTTAAATTGTCTTTTGTATTATTAAATTTATTTGTATGATATCTTTATGTTATATGTTATTTTTTTATTGTATCCTAAAATAATTATAATACTACTCGATAAAAGAATCAGTATCTCATTATTTTGTTTGCTATATAAGCAAGAGATAGTTCTTAATAGTAATAAGAGCCCATTTATTTTATTATAGTTAATGCCACAATTAATTCCTTTTTACTTTATAAATCAATTATACTTCTCATTTATAGTATTATTTGTAGTAATTTATATTTTATCTAAATATTTATTACCTTTATTTACTTTACAACAAGTTATTAGATTATTTATTGTTAAATTAAATAATAAATCTTAATTTTACTTTAAAAATTTTAAATATTAATATATATATTTATAATGATTATTAGGGTATTTACCCCCTATATAATAAATTTTATATATTTAATATTTATATGTTATCATCAGTGATAGCTAAAATCAATTAATGAAGGGCCACTCATTTTTAATTTAATAATATTCTTTTTATATAAAAATAACTTATTAATGCGCCGAAGGAAGGGGGATATCATTTATCTTTAAAGATAAGCCCGTCTCATTTTATTGGTCCCCCCCGATCCCCCCTTCGGGGGGGGTGTCTCTTTATACCTCATTTTAGGAATAGTTTTCATTGGTAAGTTAAAACGATTGCTAATTGTTCGGGTAATACCCTTGGAGGTTCGACTCCTCTCTATTCCGATTTACTTGTTTATTCCTCATTTATAAATAAAATAAAGCTGGACACATCAAAAGATTAAATCAAATCTAAT